TGTTCTTCACTAATTCCGGCTAGGGTGAGAAACTCTTAGTGCTAATCTCTCTAAGAAGGAAGAGCCGATTCGTAATAACCTTTCTTTTCGCTGCCATAAGACAGCCCAGGTATTCCCGCAAAAAACGAATTGAACCGGGTCTGGCTGAGCCCTTCTTTCCTTCCTCTAGAAATAGCTGCGGTTAGGCCTGAAAGCCTTCATCGGAGAGTCGTGAACAAGCGAAAGAAGAAGTTCCGATCCCAGCTTCTTAAACAAGAGTTCACAGTCCAACGTATTCAATAGCAATGGAATTGCTCGGGTATTTACTCTGTGCTGTGGCTAATTCGCCCATTAAGGAAAGAATTGAACCTGCATCTTTCAAAGAGTTAGACCGGATCTTGCTAAGACAAACCTTGGATGTTGATGGAGAAAATCCTGCTAGAAATAGGAAGTTGGCAGAGGTAGAATCGGCATCTGTCCTGCCTGCTCGAAAGCCTGCCTTGGCTAGGCTGCTTTAGAATAATGGGCTCTGGGCCTTGTGGCAGTGAGAATGGGGCGCGGTTCGCTGAAAATAAAAAGAAGAGGGCTATGGGCCAGTTTCCCTCATAAAGAAATGCATCACTTCTGGATTACCAGACTACATCTGCCTATGAGATTTCACCTTCTACGACATAGACCATTTCGAATGATAGCGGAATGACTCAAGGCTAAGGCCCAAGCAGCAAGAAAAAGAAGGAGCTGCAGAGATTGCTAGGACAGGTACATTTCCTTCGAAGGGAAGGGCTTTCAGCGACCAAGCGAGTAGTTTACACCTTGCTAATGACATAAGTAAAGACACCAGCTTAAAAGCCCCTAGATAGTAATACGTAAGAGGAAGGTGACTAAGCAACTATGCTACTATTAGCACCCCAACCTAAAACCGACTACTGGAAATCCTACTAAGGACGGGCATTCCCTAGTCTTTGGATCACTTGAATCTGACTCCTGGTAAGAAGATCTTTCTATTTTTTTGCCTTCTACCGAATTTCTCCCATCTTCTCTACATCAATGAACTCACTCCATTAGCCCTTACATACTCAAGAGATGCAAAGATAGACTGAGATCTCAGCTAAAAGAATCTCACGATTAGAAGAATTTATAGGTGATTACCTTATCGGGACCCCAAACGCAGGTTTTGAAGCTTAAATCCCGTTGTCTCGTCAAAAAGAAGATAAAGACAAAGCATTGACTTTGTCCATCATTTGAGATTCCCTGGCCTCTACAGACTTGCTTGGAAACCCTTTGAAAGGAAGGGTTGGGACTATTCCCAGATCGGACCAGCCACCCCTTCCTTCACCAGCCTCTTATTGTCTTTTGTTTCGGTATGAAGTATAAGAAATTTTCCCCTGCGAGAACACAACAAACAAGGAGTTCCGTTGTTGGTCTTTTCCCAGTCAACCACTTCAAGTGGAGAAAGCGGGTTTATGAGGGTGACAACCAAAATTACGATACTATACCCTACGTAAAAGGGCTCTCCTTTGATGGCACACCCAACCTAGGACAGTGTACAGGCGCTTATCCAAATCCCACGAAGCTGAAGCACTCGGTTTACGAGCCGCAGACGCTAAAGCAAACGCTCTTGCAAAAGCATCCGAAGACGCATCAGTAAACGTAGAAAGAGATCCTATTCCCTAAGGTAAGGCCTTTGCTATCGCTTGAAACTTCCTTACTTCCCATAGGAAAGGGTGACCATCTTTAAAGCGACTTTCTCAACAAGCTCTAGCTCTAGGTCTTCATCTTTGTAATTTGTAAAAAGTCTCTTCCTTCTCTTCTGACTTCCTTCCCGCGGGGTTGGCCTTTCGCTTCGCTCTAGATCTTCAAACTCTCCTAACCCTTTTTCGGAACTCTTCGGGATCTCACTCGCTGCCTCACATGCAGGTCGATCCTAGTTCGTGCTTTCCCTCTTATTGACTGGTCGACCAAATGATATCGCTTCCCTTTCATGAGGCGGGGCGGGGACGCCACTAGCCCCATTGGCAACCTTCTGAACCAGATATCTCGGGTTCACTCCTCGAACTCGTCACTGTCGGAGCACACCGATAGACCAGGGAACGAAGGCTATAACATAGGAATTAGGTTGCTTGTAAGACTTCCCCTTCCTCCTGCTTAGTTGTCTACTAGGCTGAAAGCGTGCTCTATTGCCAATCCGAATGGTAGGTTGTAGGTTACTTTCCTCCAATCCTCTCTTGGTGGAGTCCTTTCCTTTGCCTATCACACAGCTCTTGCGCTCTCAATCCCGTTATCGGAAGAACTTCCCCTTTCTCTTCTTAGCCCGGTTTCTTCTTTTTCTTCTTCTTATCCACTCTTCTTATGTTTTTGCTTCTAGACCAAACGGTGCCCTTCTTGGAGACAAAGGAACTCGATTTTTTCATGCGACTACGGTGTGCAGAAGGCAGAGAAACAGAATTCAAAGATTGAGACTTGAGAATGGGGTTCTGATGATGATATTGTTAAAGGATCAATTTTCAGGCATTTTCAATCTCTTTTCTGTTCAGTGGAGTCTATTCCTGCTCATCACCCTCCTCTTGATAACCATCCTTGTATTTCTAGTGCTCAAGCTGATTTGCTTATTGCTCCTGTCTCAAAGTAAGAAGTTTATGCTGCTATTCAGGCAATGAAACCGTATAAAGCCCCTGAACCGGATGGGCTCCAACCCGTCTTTTTCCAAAAATATTGGGATATTGTAGGTGACACAATTTTCGATCTTGTATGTTCTGCATTTGAGTCAGGTACCTTTCCTATAGAATTGGAGAATACTCTTATTGTTCTTATTCCGAAAGAAACTCACCCCACTACAGCAGCTCATTTTCGTCCTATCAGCTTATGTAATGTGGCTTATAAAATTCTCACCATGAACCGTTTAATTTAAGACCTTGATGAGATGTCCCGTTCAGGCTAGTTTCATCCCTGGCTTCTGATAATGTCATCATTGCTCAGGAATTACTTTATTCGATCCGTCGCACTTCTTCTAGACAAGGAGGTATGACTATAAAAATGGATCTTGCTAAGGCGTATGACAGAGTAGATTGGACTCACTAATACTCCCCGAGATTTTGGCTTTCCGGATAAATGCGTAGAGCTCATTATGAATTGTGTTTCCCAGTCCTCTTTCTTGTGTGGAATGGTCAAAGGCTTTCCTCCTTTCAGCCTAAACGGGGTCTCCGACAGGGTGATCCATTATCTCCTTATTTGTCTTATGTATGGGGAAGCTCTCTCTTTTAATTGAGAGGAAGGTTAATCGTAATGAAAATGGAAAGCCTTTTTCTTGCTTCGCTTACATGCTTGTTCTATGAGTGGACTACTCCATGGAGGAATACTCCTTAATGTCATATACTGGATGCTCGAGGCTCCCCCAATCGAAAGCTGCGGCAGTTGGGGAGTTTCAAGAAGACCAATGAGCACCCATTGATCGAGTTGGGGAGTTTACCTCTGCCTTCTTCTTTCCGATTGATCAAGTAAAAAAAAATCAAGTTGATTACGAGACTTTCTGATAGAGGATAGTTTCCAGTAGAGCGGGAAGGCTTAGTTAAAAGGAAAGGAAAAGCTTTGACGACTGGGCGGACATACCATACCGAATAAGTGGAGAGAAGGAATAGACCTAGGAAGGAAAGCCCCTCGATACAAAGGAATTGACCCCGGACAGCAGGTAAGGAAATAGGACAATTTCTCAAAGGCTTCTCCGATAAAGACGATCGGGAATGGGGCTCCCTCTCACCAGAGTCTTAATCTCAAAGAAAGGGAATTGGCCCTGATACGGCTTCGAAGACTGTTAGGTATGGACTGCTAGCGGACTGGAAAGAAGGACTTCTTTCATCCTAAAAAGAGTGAAAAGTACCTCAACGAATAGATAAAAGTCAAGAAGAAAGTCTAGCCGGAAGAAACGAATTTACCTACGAAAAAAGAAACTACATGAAAGCAAGCAGAGGAAGCTGAGAGAGAATGGAGGGCAGGGACCCTAATCGACGCAAGGAAGAAAGGGAAGCCTTAGCCGATACGGTAATGGGGATAGACTGATTAACCTACCTTTGAAGAGCTGAAAATCCTTAGATTGCTACCAACTAGACTAACAGATAGAATGAAGAGAGTGCTGGACTTACATACGTTATTTCCTACAAGTTTAAGAAGGGAACTTCTTTTTCAATTGGAAGTGGTGTGTACCTTAACCAAACAAATCTAGTTTAGTGGTAAGGTGTATATGACTTCTTTCGCTTGTTCAAAGAAGATTCGAGTCTGCTTTAAGTGAAATCGTGAATCAAAGCAGAGGTAAAAGAGAGCTTCTTTTTCATATGAGATTTCGATCGAGAATTCTATATAGAGAGGCTAGAGGCGAGATACCATACCGGCCTAGCCTAAGACATGCAAACCTTAGGATCTTGGACGATAGAGAGATTTTTCATTCCGTAAGTAACTTAATTAGTGCTTTTCTAAGAGTAAAAGAAAGGGACACCTGTACCGGCGCCCTTCTTTTCATTTGAAAAATTCGTAATCAGTCTTATTCGCTGAACAAAGGGAACGATCCTAAGTGGCCAAACGAAAGGAGAGCAGACGGTTAAGCAAACCCTAGTTAGTGCGTAGAGAACGGGTATGGTGTTGAAAGCAAAAGAAAATGGCTAAAAGTAGGAAGCCAAAAGGCTAGAGAAAAGTAAAGGCAGAAGCCTAAACAAAACCAAAGAGAGGCTTAATTTAGCGGCACACGAAACTTAGAACGTCGGCAAGAAGATCAAAACATTTCTTCTTTTCCTGCCGCCGATTTGGCATTTCATGCTTATCCGAAGATCTTCCTTCTGCTTGCTTTATGCTTTTGGAGAGAATCCTTTCTGCTTTGTCCATTTCATTTGATTAAGACTCACTCCGCTTAGGCCGCATCTTTGCTTTATTTATTACGTACCAGTGCGTAGGTGTACTTAAGTGCCCCTCCCTTTCGGATTTCGTATGAGAATTGGAGTCTGTCGATTAGGGATTGGTGGCATAACTTCCTTCTGTCGCATCTACTCTCGCTTCGTCAATGGAAACTCGTAGGCGTAGGCTTGCTTCGCTCACTCGTATCTGGGCTGGCTTAGAATCAATGCTTTGACCGCTAATGCCTAATCCAAGACCTCTTGCCGATTCCCAGACCTGGTTCACGCTTGAAAGCCAGAGCGAGTCTTCTTTCTTCCCCCAATCTACATGGGCCGCTACTAATAAGAGTTGAGCTGCCGAACCACTACCAGTAGTCCTTCCTCCAACAGATGGGTAGCTGCTGATTCTGTAACAGCTTTTTCTTATCCCCCAGGTAAGGTAGCAGGAAGAGATCTACTATACTAGGCCTTGAGTCGGGTTTGAACTCCTCTCACTACTCTCTTTGGTTCTGCCTTTAAGTAAGAGGCCTTACGAGGGCTAATTTCCACGCCCTTTCTATTGCTTGCCTCGCCCCCAGGAGAGTTAGGTTATGCAAATAAGCGCATCGTAAACAAGGTGCATAGCGGTCTTTGCAAGAATAGGGGTTCCTGAATAAGGAATTGTCTCTAGAACAGAACCCTTGATTGGGCCGAGAAAGGAGAATGTTCAAAGCGATACGATAAGAGAACAGGTCTTTTTGGATAAGCTGTTGCCGCTCTTCTGTTAGAGCTCTTTACTTTAGTCCCAAAGAGGATCTCCCCTTACCTTAAAAGGGAGCGTCTCGGTGTTCTCGAAAGGGAATTCTTTGACCGGCGGGTGCGAATCGGTAGTTGTTAAACTAGCTCTGGCTTGATGACTGCTTTACTTTTAGCTTTTTGCGTGGGGCATAGAAGGAGTTGATCCTGGTCGAGGTAAATGGATTATGGATTTAGGAATGAATACCCGGTTCCAGAGAAGGTGCAGATGAATAAGCTTTTTCTGAGCGTAAATAGTAATAGAGTCCTTAATGCGTAACGTAACAAGGGAGCAAGAAAACAGATGCGCCTTACTAAGCCCAGAAAGGGGCTGCGGTTCTTCCTGAATAGCCTCTCCTGTCGAGCCTTTCTTTGCATGCAAGTCTTACCTAAACTCTTCCGAATAAAGCCTAGAGAAGAAGGAGCTACTATGATTTCTTCATTATAGATTAAGATCTTCTTCGAACTTAATGTACAAATAGATAGAATAGCAGCAAATAACATCTTTCTAGTCGCTGCATTTGAAAAAAGAATTGAGGCTTGATTGAGAAAAAAGGATTCCCCCCAGAGAAAGAAAGAGACCCCCTTACTTAGTGAGTAGTGAAGAACTATAGAGAAAAAGTGGGTTGGTTGTTTACCAACTAACAGCATGGGACGTTTGGGGCATTTTTTCTCTATATACGAAATTCCAAATTCTTGACCATCTCTTTTTTTAGCTTAGACTAAGGGCACCGATTCCTAGTGCTATAACAGAAACTGCCCTTAACGCGCAAATGAAAGCCCTCACAACACTCGATACCTGCAACTGCTCCTGCTTTTGGTAGTAGATAAACAGGTAAGGGATCTGTGCTTTGCCTTCCTTAGTAAGCCTTCTGCTCTATCGATAGTCCTTGAGGGGATCTCTTACTTCATCGGAACGGACACAAAACTATGGATAGATCCCTGGTTGAACGGCTCACCGTTGATCCACCAGCCATCTAGGTCCCAAAAAAGACACTCAAGTAAAGGAAGGGGCACTTCTTTCGGTCGATTCAATGCTTTTATTTGCATTACAGGTCATTTTAGAGGAAAGAGATCTCGTTTTCAGTCTTTTAGCTATAAAATATTCATTCTTATGCAATTTCGAGTTGGTAGATTCATTGATGCCCCTGCCGATAGAATGGAATGCATGATTTTCGATCTTGTACCGAACTGAAGACCAACTGAATCTCGATAAAGAAAGAGAAGTACAAAAGAAAGAATGAAACTCGCATACCGTTCATCTCAATCGCACTTTTCTTATGATATTTCTTGGTTAAAACGTCCGTGGCAATGTAGGACCAATGGTAACAGAGGTCCGAGTCACATCAGGCTCTGAAAGAGTGGTTTTTGCTTGTTCTTCATCCTCTTCTCTTCCTTCTTTAGGTTTAGGTTGCTGCCTATCGACTTTTGGAGATAACAAGGCCATGAATAAAGAAAAGAGAATGACTGTTTCCGATTGCCCGGAAGAGTGCTTTCCGCCTTCGATTGATTGAGTGCGAGCTCTTTTTCGAAGGTTAAGGCACGAAGTGCTTAGTTGAACAAAGTGAGACTAAGGGAAGAGCCTTTCAAAGGTCAGGAGCCTCTGTGTAGCCCACACACCAAGGCGATGACGTAGCAGGTTTAAGATAAATAACTAAGGCCATTGTCGATCCCAGACCAAGTGACCTCAGGGAGTCAGATTAGGATTCAGTGACCAAGGGGTAGGAAGAAGAAGCTCTTATTCCGATTCCTCTAGAGAGATGCCGAGAAAGAGCTCTTTTCTCGGGGTTGAGGTTGAAGGAAGGACAAAGAAAGCGCATTTCGTCCGCTGCTCTTTGAGACAAATCTGCTGTTCTTTTATCAGTTGACTTTGGTGCTGTCGTATAATATAAAGAGGAGAAAGGCTGCTTTCTTCCTGTTCTTAGCTCGAAGGGTAGTTAAGTGACGAAAGGGTATTCAGTCACCCAAGGGAAGGGGTATGACAGCACTCTGCATCTTTCTTTGTTGGGATTGCTTTGGCCTTATGTTGTGAGTGAAGGAGATTTCGATTAAGCGGGGGAAGGAAACCGAGCCAAGTAGTTCATTTCGAAAGCCCTTGGTCCAGTGCTTGGGCGCCGATGCAGAATAAAAGGAAGCGGCGCAGTATTGGTGCCTGGGGCAATAGGAAAAGGCGTAAGCGCGGCGATCTTGACTTGACGAATAGGTTCTTTTTTGGAAGCAGGCGAAAAAGGCCCATTTCCTTATTCTAAGAGTTATCTATCGCTCCGGGAAGATGCTCTTTTCAAATTGAAAGGAAGAAGAAGTGATTCGAGGAAAAATCGATGGCATCGCTTTTGCTCTTCCCACCGGTCTCTTTTCCGCTCTTGGTGGGTTGGGTATTAGAAAGAGGCCTCAGCCTAGAAGAGAGTTCAGTGAGCCATTAGCAGCTCTGGCTCACAGCTTAAATCGGAACTCGCTTTCGAACCAGATATTCGCTACGCCCCTCTTCCCCTGAAGCTGCGAGAGTGACTAGAGAAATGGTAAGTCAGTCTCATTCTATTCCCTGAAAGAGTACCCTCCGGCTCAGGGCAGGTGCTGAAAGCAAGAAAGAGTTTGTTTATCTTATAGTAAGAGAGAGATTGTGATAACAAAACTGCGATTCAGGGATTATAAGATTAGAATAGAAAGTACTCGAAGCTTGAACCCACGAGAAAGAAGCGGCAAGGAGAGTTCGTTTGCACTAATCTATTGACTATCCCCCAATCCCCGATCTACGAATAAAAGGAAAGATCGGACAGGTATTCACTCCCATTATTGATAGAAGAGACCAGAAAGGGAAGAGAATAGAGTCGTGGACAGGGATCCGGATCTAAGAGTTCTCCTTCCTTGTGTAAAAGTGTAAAGCTCTCGTACTACTTTTTGTATACCTGGAGATTCTTTTCGAGTTGTTTTTCTTTGTAATCGTAGAGAGATTGACTAGTTGACTAGGTTGAAAGATAGGTACGAGATAACCCGGGAAGGCTTATTTACCGACTAGCCATTCTATCTGATAGTTCTACTAGCGAAGGGTTGACAGAACTAAAAGCGCACATGCATGAGCATGAGATTGATGCCCTGATGGCAGGAAGACCAGCTTCGCTTCTTGAGCTTACTTGGTCACCAATAGCTTCTAGGGTTAGAAATGTTCGAAGAACACCAAACCAATCTCGACAAAAGAAAGAAAGTGTAGGAGCTAGTCTCTTCGCAAATGATTCATTCATGGACAGGCTAGATAAGCCGTAACTATTCTCTTACAAAATTAACGATGCTCTTCGATGCGCGAGTATAAACCGAGTCTCTGTTCGGGTCTCTTCTTTCATGGCTCTTCTCTCTTAGAGCCTTGTAAATATACTTCTTTCTTTAATTTCTATTTTTTTTTTCCATTTTTTCAGGTCTCTTTCATGCTGGAATTTCTCCTCTTGATAAAATGAAATACTTTTTTCTTATTGGATCTATTTTTAAAAATTTGAGTCGAGGAAAAGAAATGAAAGGTAGAAGCATGTCGACGCGTGAAATCAATTAGAAAGTAGATTCCTGCGTGATTGGCTGGAAGACGAATTCTCCTTCCCGAGGTTCAGTTCAGGTTTAGCTCTTCCTTCCATCAAACCATGGAAGACTGGCTTAATCCATTTCTCTTATTAATGTGATTTGAATTTAGCAGCATTGGCCGTAGAATCCAATATTGAGGGTGACTGACCACTAGATCTGTCGATCGAGACCTTGGTCTTCCTGCAGTGCTACAGCCTTTTGACTCTCTATGGGTTTCGGGCTAACGCCCTAAATCCTCCAACGGTGAGACTGAGTGTATTACTTTACTTTCTCTTAAGACTAAAGGGGTACGTAAAGTAGAGGTCCCTCAACTATCTCTAAAGACTTTTCTGGGTGACCAAGACATAGACTAAGATTCCTTTGTATCCGGGCGCTTACCTCGCTTGTTAGGGATCGATGCTTCGCCTCATCCGTGCTCATTGGAAACCTTGACTCTTCAATAGATTCATCTTAACTTAAGAAAGTAGTACTTTCTGTTTGCCTTCCCGTCTTTTCTCAGCGGATCAGCCACATACTCCGAAGTAACGTTAGTTACGGGAACGTAGCTCTTTTTTTTTTGGTCAGGTTTTCTGGGGGGTTGGTTCCTCTACTAGAGTAGGTTCCGAACGCCTCACTTCTCTTACTTTCGGTGCTTATTTTCAATCATAAGATGGTCACCCGCCCTAAGCAACATTCGGTTCACTATAGATATCTCGAGAACTTATCTTCTTTACTAGGATAGCGCTCTTCCTTCTCAAGGATTTGCCTTTTCTTCACTTCTCCCCGCGCTGCTCAAGAATCATTCTGGTATCTACTATTCTTTCTATTCTTTCCGAACCTGGGGCTTCGCTTGCTCGCCCACTTATCCATGCGTTCTTTGCTAGACAGCATAGCATCTGTTTTCTTCCACTTCCAAGAAAGACTTGAGTGAATTAACCATTCGCTTACTCTTGTAGATCGCTCTCCTCGCTTTGTTTGTTATTAGAAATCTTTCTTACTTGGGTAGCCGGATCTTGATAATTAGAATGGGCAAAGCTCCCCCTTTCTTTGGTGATGAAGTTGGGCCGTCTTTCTTATGTCAATTCTGGGTCAACCATATTCCCATCCTTGTCTTTCTCGATGCGATTCTGTTGTGTGCGTGTTCACTATTGAAAGGACAGGATCAGTATGACCTCTGGCTCAAGATTCTGCCCATCAAGTTGAGTTTCAATCAGACTTGAGAAGTAGTCTGGGGCCGCTTTTGTAAGCCAGAAGTTGTAGCTAAGCGTGTGCATCGGAGTAACCCAGAAGGAGATGGTGGATGGGAAGGAATATGCTCGTTCTTTAAGTAGGTCGGCGAAGACGTGCTCAGAATAGAATGACTTTCCTGTCGGTCAATCGACTAGAACTTTTCTTGCAGTTACTTGCTTTAGCGCTTTAGTTAGCTCAAAAGAGAGATACTCGTTAATATAATACAGCATCTCGACGTTCTTAGGCGGGGGCAGGATTCGAACCTGCAGTCTTCAGATTATGAGCCCGAGAAGTTAACCATTACTCTACCCCGCTTCTTACCCTTATCCTCCTGAATCCACCTTGGTCCTTCGTGCGTAGTGGTCATTTTTCTTCTTGGACATAATCCGGGCGGGAAGCCTCTGGTCCGGTAGGGGTCTTGTCTTTCTCTTTCATACGACTCGCACGCATGTGTTAAGCATGTAGGTTTTTATCTTAGCGCTTTTTCTCTTCTTTCTTTTCTTTGGATCCTGATACTTCTATTGTACCCACGGTGCGGTACACTGAACACCAACCAAATCTCGAAAAAAGTGGATTAATTTAAGTACGCGCAACTACACCTGTGAACTGGGAGGGACGGAATCGTAGCTACTCGGGTAGCCTGAATCTACGCTACCAGCTTTCTTCTCTTATGAAATTTCCGCTTCGCCCTTTTCAGGGGAGCAGGACAGAGAGCCTAAGGGACAGAGAAGGAAAGAGGGCGTAGGCTTGAGCTCGAAAGAAAGAATAAGAAACAAGGTGCTCTATCAGCAGATAGAAAAAAACCTTAGCTTACATGACTGAACAGATGCGATGCTTTAAGGACGGGCGGGATGCGCCGCTGCTTCCCCTGCTAACTAAAGTCAATAAAAAGTCAAGCTCACGCTTTCTTCCTTTACCACCCATGCTCACATGCAGGAACTTGATTGACATATAGAAGTTGGGTGCCTAAGTTAAGTGTGCTACGCTTTCAACAGCACTGAATTGACTTAGTCGACTCGGAAAAGCTCGGTTCGTGAAAGCGCAGTTCGCTCACTTAACTACGCACAATGGTTGTCCTATCGGCCCGTCAACTTCGCTTCGTCGACGACTTACTAAAAGATTCGACACGTCTTAACTCAGCCTATCGTCTCATAACGAGGAAAGCAGCTAAGATAGCAATCGAGTCCATGTCCATAAAAGGTAGCGGTGCAAGGCCGTTCGTCAAAATTCCATTCCAAGGATCATCTGGAAGTCGTCCATTGGAATGGCCATAAACGTAGCCTTTCCAGCCCCTGTTCCAATCCGAAGGTAAACGCCCTAACAACCGATTCTCCGAATACTTGATCATTCGGTCGGCGAGGAAAAAGAAGAACTCTATGGAAAGAGAGGCTTATTCTCATCGGGAGAGAATGAGTGCTTCCTTATATCCATATCCAAACAAGCTTTACTATTTATTCCTTTTCCACCGACCGCTGGAACTGATCCTTCTTACTTATGTGTCATATTGTCGGGTCGGCTACCTCATCTCTCTTATCATGGAATCTTCTTCATACGTTGATACACTAATTGGACAAAGAGAGGCAGGCAGGTAAGGTCTCCTTCTGGGATGAATCCTTCTTCCTATTGCTATTGCTTTGGTCCGCTTGTGACTTGTATGGAGAGGCTGCTACGATGTGGCAAGATGAAACTGACCATGCGTGACTTCGATCTAGTAGGGGCAGTCCCTGTGTTCGTTCAATGCTTTGCCGGTCAAACAAAAAATATGCATTTTTTTATTTATATTATAGTAGTACAGCTGACTTCACACTAAGAAAATCTCGATTCATTAAAATAAACATCTTTCATTGCGCTAGGTTCTTTGCCAGCTAGCTTTTACGCTTTGGTTCAGCTACTCTTCTTTCTGTGATGCTCTTACTCCGACCTCCCAACTTCTTCGTTGGTATCTTCTGTTCCCTTCTCTTCTATCCAAGAGCTTCCATTCCAGTACGGGTACTACACACATCTTCTCGTCCTTTGACGTTGCTATTACATACGTTAAGGTAAACTACTCGTCAGTTAGTTAGGTAGGGGGCGCGCTATAACAATAAGCAAGGAGTAGCTCTTTCCCACTCTCTGACCTTCCTTACATGTCTATCTGTCTGTTCTTCTTGACTCTCTCTTTCTTGCCTTTGTTAGTGTTGTCTCGAAAGGGAGAGTGAAGCGGGTTCAAGCTAGAAGAAATTACTTTCTATAAAGAAAGTAAAGGAAGGTTCGATGGAATTCAAGCTCATGACATGTCTCGTTTGATCGATCATAGACTATCTCAAAAGAGAGGAGTCTTCAAATAGATGGCTACCCCAATGCCAAACCTTCATTCCCTCCTAGAAGAGAATCCATCTCGGTAGGGACGTAGAAGATGGCAGAGCTATCAAGAATGAAAAGAGATCATCCCAACACAACAGGTGACCGGGAAACAGGTTCGATAGAATGGAATGGTCCAGCAAACTGAACGAAGTCCTATCTTCACTAAAGAAGAATTTTGTCCTAACAGAAGTCTCCGTCAAGCCTCTCCCCACTATTTGTTTTTATTGTGTGCAGAGACACTCTCATCACTGATTAGAAAGGAAGAGGGGTGATCCCCGAAGGGCAGAACAATATTAGAAAGTGTCTATGACGATTTAGATGAAAAGGCAAGTCGGGTTTCACCACATATGTGTGGTACCTGGCCCCGCGCAAACGTAGACTCACTCTTAAAGAGCGGTTTCCGTACTTATTCATCACTGCCATAGTTCCTATTGTATTGGGTAGGTCCCCTTACCATTTTAAGTGAAATAGGGGAAGGATCAAGTGAACTATGGAAAAAGCGTTTTGAAAATTCAATGGTCCCGTTGCCCAAATCTTGACCCCTAACTAACCCAGCAGCATATCAAAATAGCATTCTGCTTCCTTCTTGTCGGCGATAACAATATCATCACCCAAGAGAGCATAGTTTGTACACTTTCTCTCGAGGTATACCTCGTCCGCAGCTAACCACACCAGAAAATTGTGAGATAGTGCGAATACTGGCCCAAGACGACATATATCCGAGAGGTTGGCCTGTGGCCTGTTATAAAACATACAGTGGACCCTTTTTTACTTTACTTTACTTTACAAAGGGTACATCGAACATAGTGCCATTGATGGTTAATGCCCAACAATAGCCAAGCCTCTCTCCGAACACGGTTGTCATCATCTTAGACATAACTTGCAGCGGCCAACGGTCTGTTGCTGATTTTTACGAGAAAGAATCCATGCTCCCAAGGTCAAGGGGAGCAAGTTGATTAAAGGTACCATCCACGGCTCTTTAACACAGCTGCTGCCCATTGGTGGCCGTAAAAGCCAAAGACCGATCTAGTTCCCGATGGCGAATATAAGGCCTTTTCCGCCTCCCTCAATGGACTGACCTAGTCGCCCTTCGGAGTATCCCGGATCGGCACTAGATATCATACCCAATGAACACCTAACCTTCTATTACTCCTCCTTTCTAGAGAGATAGGCAATAAAGAGAAATCGTTTGCCCTAATGATGACATCGGCTATTGGAGTGACGCCGAGGCAGAGGGAAAATGGATCTGTGCCTGAGTCAACTCATCCGGATTCTGAGCGTTCTTCGGACCATAGAACAAACTCTATTCTCGCGGAACTTTAGTTTAGAGTTTAGCACCGCGGGCGGAGCATAAGGCTTCCAATCGCTCTCTGTCTATTCCCGTGACAGTGAGACGCACTTGTTTTTGTATCTAGCGAAAAGGCACTGAAAGTGTTGCGCCTTCTTTCTTCTTTCCAATTTTCTTTCGGGAGGGAAACAAAAAACACTTGAAAGCGATCGATCTCGATTGAGTTGACAAGTCATCGCCAGCTTTTATCTAAAAAATGCAATGATCTATTCCACCAGCCAAGCATAGATAAAAGATATACGCGCTTCTTCTTCATATCATAAAAGAGCGCTCCGACCGTCAAGCGGGCAAATGCTTGGCTTGGTAGGTTCCAGTGAACCTTTAGTCAGAGAACTGGATTGGCTTAGAGTGAAGTTTACCGTAGTAGAAAAGAGGAGCATTCGGTGGAACCGGTACAGAAATGGTTCCCATTCGACTTGGGAATTCCGTCTCTGGCTCGTGGGTTTAGCCAATGATGCTTCCTTTCTCAGCTCCTTCGGAAAAAGAACCTCAAGTCCTTGTCATGATCGCGCACTCAAGCTAAACGCTATTTGCGATCGAACTAGAACAGTTCCGATGAACCTCCCATTCCGTTGTCGTCCTTCTTCTTCTTGCATTGATTTTCATTGTAAACTGAGCTTGTCGATCAAACTGTGGCTTACGTCGGACCGTACCCTAATTTATTCACTTCCTCACAACCAAGCCCTTCGAGTCTTTGTCCTGAAAACAGTTCCTTCTTCGCATCTCTCCAGATTGGGTCTCATCTCTTCCTGGAAAGCCTAAACCCTCACTCTTCCAATCCTTCCTCGGACATCAATCCCGGTAAAAGAAATAGTGTAAGTAAGAAGAAGACCGGTTAGGATCACACTAGTCCTGGCTGGCCTATTATGAAGTCTTTTCCCTCAGAACAAGACAAAAACTGGCTTGCAGGTATAGCTTGGCTTAGGAATATATCCCCACACAACTATTAGCATGCCCCGGACGAGACACCAACTCTTTCAAAGGTGGGATTCCCAACCCCCTATTCAGATTAGCCTAACATTCTCATTCTCGGAAAAGGAGATCAACATCATCACTTTCAACTAAGGTTGCATTCCAACGCGGGAAGGAACAACAAGCTCTTCTTTCCTTTCTCCTCAGCTCGATGGGCAGGCTTCCGGAAAGACCAGATGAAGATAGCGGATATTGATTACAAAACTCCTTAATCGCTTAGACAACCTTCTAACTCGCTGCAAGGAGAGACTGGGAAGCGTGACTATTCTGAAGTAAGAGGTATCGAGAGTAGCTAGAGCCAGAGGCTTATAACATAGAAGACATAGAAGAATGGATGGATGCCCGGTCTGTTTCTCTCGAAGTAAACTCTTGTAATAGAAAGAATCTCTCGCTGGTCTAGCTCCTAAAGCTAAAGAAGTAGGGCGATCAGTCGAATCAGAACCTAAAGGTCTGGAAAATTTCCTTGAATCTGAAAGCGATGGCAGCTAGTCAGCTTAACCTGCCTGTCCGTGGAAAGAAGGATAGTTGGTTAAGGGGGACGCCCAGAGTCGAAGTCGTGTAACCGTGTAACTAAGCACATAACGTATAGGATAACTAGAAAGGCTTGTATGGCTGAGTTGAGTGGAGGGGCTAAGCGCTGTTGCATATTCTAATTAGCCCTTCTTCTCTTCCCGCTTCCCCTCCGTACTGTATGTAGGGAACACCGCCTCAGAAGGTATTTGATCTGTATTTCCATTTCCAATACTCCTGTGTTAAGGAGTTTCCCTGAAAGCTATGCTATGCCTTTTTACCTCTCCCTATCCCTATACGCTGGCTGTATCGAGTGTATCGTCCATGTACGTCTAAAGTAGGAGCACCTAAAGCTATGATATCCGTAATTACATGCATCTCCTTTTTTGAAGTTTGAAGAAAGGGGCGTCCAGGACATCTTGTAAAAGAAAAGCTAATGCATCGGTTAAAACCAGAGTGGGAGAATAAGCTAAGCTTTCTTTAACGTTAAGTTTACTAGGAACCTTTTCAAAGTTTGAGTTCTGAGAAGATAAGCTTCAATCCTAAGAGCTAGGAGTTATCTATGAACTGCATCTCGTGCTAACAGCTATGAATGCTAACCCAATCAAGCAATCCCAGCAAGGTTGTAGAGGGAAAGGAAGTTCGTTATTATAGCTAGAAGGGCAATCAACTGCCTGAAAGGCATAGGCTGGCTGCAGAGCTTAATCCCAGATATAAACGCTACGATTCACTCTGTTAGAAGGAGCTCCCGTTGCTGCTTGCTTGCCCTTTCCTCCTACTCGTATTAATGATCGAAAGTCCTATATAAGCGAAAGTCTATCTTTTCTAAATCTACCTTTGTTGCCCTCTATGAAGTGAATGAAGTAACCCATGAGTATGGGGCACGAACGCCAGGAAGTGGCCCTAGCGTTAGGGGTCAAAGAAAGAGCACTAGTTGCCTTGAAAAGACTCTCTTTCCCTGACTACTATTACTCTCATTCATTCCGAAGAAAGAAAGACACATTCAACTATGCTTTCGACGCTCCAGAAGTGAACTGAATTGCCTTAGTTAGGCTAGAAGCGGATAGAAAGTAATATTACGGGAAGGATGAAGCAAGGAAGGGAAAGTTTGACCAACCCCATCTCATAAAATGAGGGCGAAAATCAGTGCACCTCGGGCTTTTCCCCACAGGCTGAGGAAAAGAAGAGGGACACTAAGAGATAGATAGAGAGTCTACAGTCTTAGAATAGTAATTTACCTTGATACATGCACCCGTTGGAGCCAAATAGCAGGTTCAGTTTTTTTCTGAGACTGGATGAGATGTACGGTATTCACTACACGAGATGGCGTGCAAGTCTTCACTATAACCCTTTCCCACTCAGGCAATAGCCTCTGACCAAAGCCGCCTATGGCGAAAATACGTCGTTTGCCACCACCTTCACAACTCTGACCTAGTCGGCCACCTGCCTCCCCGATCGCTGCTGCTTCCGCGTCTAACTGCGGATCTTCTGACTCCCCCAGAAGGATAGGCATAATCATATTCATTTTAAGGCTAGCTCTTGCTTATCGACTACGCTTGCTGGGTGTTCACCCCTACTTTCTATTCTATTCCCAACCCTTTCTTCCTGCTTAGCTTCGCAGGAATGCTTTCTTGCTTCCCCAGGTAGAGTCACAAAGAAACTTTCTTTACGGGGCGAAGGGCTTTAGCGAGCTACTCCTATCATCTCTTTGGCTTTTAAGATCTCTTATCTACGTTCAAAGAAAATCAATTTCTATAGCATAAAACTTGAAAGGATAGCCCATTCTGCATTCTAGTGTGTAGCAAGCAGTGAAGTCCTTCTCTGACTACTGGTGAACGCTAGGCAGGAAGAGACCTTATAGCACCCAGAGGCGAGTTAAGGAAGTCAACTGGAAGTAGCTAGATATATAGGTAGTGTTCGCTTCTTAGGCATATAGAACGTCTTCCTTCTGATGCCTACCCCAGGGCATATCGTATCGTATAAGTTAAGTCCTATGGAATCTCTTTTTTAAAGGTGAGAAACTTCCGTATCTTATTAGCTTAGTAAGCTTCAGCATCATCACTAAGCGGCATTGTAGCAAGTAGAGAAGATAGCTTTGGTAAAGGAAGGAAGGCTATGGCTAAAGCACTAGTAGTAGATCTGATAGCTATGTCCCTAGTAACAGATTGTTTTCTTCTTGTTCTTTGCCATAACGCCCATTCTGGGACGAGTTGGAAAAAGAATTCCTAACCTAAACCTAGTCCCATTCCAAGACTACACTTTCTTTTCTTGGTCTGGATCTATCTCTTTTGTTTTGAATCCCCTGCCTACTAGGATACCTGGCTTGCCCCCTGTTGCTATGTTTCGCCAAGGTTCAATCTCAACTTTTCTGACCTTTTCGAATAGAAGAAAAAAAAAAGCTATTTTAATTCCGGGGTAGGTAGAGGCTTTGTTTACTACGCGTACCAGCCTTAGCGCAATGAAACTGCTAATCAAATAGAGGATTCAACTAAAAGCGAGTCAAGGGCTTTAGCGGAGAGCTACGTATTCTTTGCGAAAGAAGATGCCAAAGAGCCAGGCCGGTCAGTCAGTCAAGCTAGACATCTAGACTCTCCCCTCTTCCTTACGTCGAGTCTCTTTACCCCTAATAACATTTTTCGATTCAACTACAAGAAACTCCACTTCGCCAGGGTCGATATAATTGAGCTCGACTGAAAGGAGAACTCCCGTTGGTAAATGCATCCTCTCCTGCTAGTAGACCCTTTGCTTAGCCAATTAATTACGTTACGGTTGACGAAGTTCAGACTCTTGACTTAAGGATGAATTTTCCAAGAGGGTAAGCAAAAGACATAAACTTTAAGCAAGCACTCCCCTCTTCAAACCCTTCAGCGTGGAACAAAACAAGCAAGCTGCTACAATGAATGAATAATCTGAGTTTACATCGTCCGGTGGAAGAAAAGGAAAAGGAGAAGCTGCTCGACGAGCGGTTATTAAGCAAAGCATCAGAAGAGAAATCAGAAACTAAATATTCTATAATTGCTTCCCTATATTAAAAAAATTCTTTCTTCCTTTCGAGGCATACTCATCTTTATCGATATCCCCTTTCTCTTAGTCCCAGAACTGACTCAATAGGAACCGAACTCTTACCTTATCTGGTATGAACCAGTAAGCGAAAGAGAAGGGCGAAAACCGATCGAACTCTAAAGTCAAGCTTTTCACTTCATTCTTCAAGCTCTTGAACATGGGTTGAGTTCATACATTATGAATGCTTATCTATTCAAGATATACTACCAATTCCTTTGAAGTTACTACCACTACCGAATACCGAAGCAGGCTTGCTCCTTCAAAATAAGGTGGCTAAGACAAACAAGACAGGGGGCCTATTCCAATAACTTAACTGGCAGTCGGGCTCTATTATGCCTATTCAACATATTACGATTGTGATACAATTCCATTGCCTGCTTTTATTCATGTTCGTGCTTACTTGTATGCCGGAACTTCAAGGTCAATAAAGAAGGACTCCTATCCTAGAAACTCGGTCTGCTTGCTCCTACAAAAGCTCATACGGTGTGTCTCCTATCCCGATACGAGTTATCTTCTGACCGTTCCCTCGTGCTTGTTTCAGGAAGCACTTCAGACGAAGATTAATGAGGCTCAGCAGGCTTATAAAGTACTCCAAGACCACGTTACTAGCGTTGAACAGGCGAGGGCTCGAGCTGAGGCTGACAAAAGCTGTGACAGCGGGCCGTCTCTGCGAATAAAGATAGAGACATGGATAGGAAGAAGGTGCTTCTACGAAACAAATCTCCAAGCCTTTCTTTATTGATGAAACATATAGATCATGTAAGGAACGCCATAATCACCTAACAGCTGCGCTCTCTAGAGAGAAGAAGTACACATAGTTGCCAAGTTGGGAAATCGCGTGTATCCGCTCTATTGTCGACACAATCTTTGTTTGATCCAAGTAATTTCTCTATAAGAAAAAGTCAAAGAATCAAAGAGCTCCAACAAGGTCTACAATCAGACTAGTCAATTTCCTCAGAAGCTAGAACTATGAGTTCCACATAGCCATGAACCTCTCCCGTGAAAACGCTAGTGGCTCTGCCCTAGGAAGAACTGATCTTTCTGCATTCCTAACTCACTCGACCTAGCTACACTCTCATTCACATAGGACCCCTCTTTTTTAAGTTTCCAGGGCTTCTGTTGTGAACCCGATTCTAGTTCTAGATGCTCCCTCACAGACTCCAGTCAGAAGCGCTAATACGCGAAAATGAGTCTATTCTGCATTCTAACAAACTCAGGCTACTACTTTCCTTTAGTTCGTTTCTTGTGTTAGAACAGACGGAAGAGAACCAAGTCCTAGGATACTTGTCTTCTGGGGACCTTCTTTCGGATTCACTGAATTGCTCTTTTCCTCTTTCACCAACAATCTAGATAGAAAGAAGTCAGTCATCCTCTAGCCCATGGATTCTCACGGATCGTTACGGATGGGGTACTATCCTTTCCTAGGACCTTTGCTTACCATATTCTCGCTGAGCTATATTTATTTCTTTTTAGACTTCTATATGATCCAGAGAATGGTCTCCCTTGAGTCCTTCTACAGTCTTGAAGCTAGAATCAATCCCTAGATTTCATATTTTTTAGGGAGAAAGTCGGATACACTCTTTTTCTTGGATTGGCTGACTAAAGCGAGAAGAAGAAGTCAGTGCTCATTCAAGTCTAGTACATTTATAGATTGAGAGCATTAGGAACTCGGATTTTTCCGTAAGTCGTTCGCTCACAGATAGAAGATACTGGAAGGTTAAGGGCTTTTAAGAAAGGAGTGGATTTCGAATCCTTTCTGGACCTGACTCTGAAGTAGGGCTCCCCCTATCGGGTACGTATCTGTCCACTGACTTTCTTCTCGGAACTTGGAAAAGTCTTCTCCTTGTTAGAGTTCTTTCTGAGAGTTTGGAGTTTCCTGAGAAAGAGGAATTCAGTCGACTGGATAGCGCATTTCTCCTTCTATCTAGCTATACTTCTTGAGCTAAAATTCACAAGACTAATGGATAAGTGAAGGCACTGAGAATAAGCCACTAGGGTACTGCTCCAAATGTGAGAATTAAGGGTTTCTTGGACCCTGGGACATATTGGATGGTTTCGAGCTGTCTATCGAGTTGGAGTGAGAGATAGGAGTTTTAAAGACCTAAAGAGGTAGGATAGTAAATTGCTTTGGAGAAGAGAGTAGGCAGATTGTTAGATCCCAGACGAGGCTACTCCTTTGCTCTTCATGTGCTAAGTCCTTAATTTCTTTCTAAGACCAGCAGGACGACGAAATAGGTGGTTTGTGAGGCAACATCATATGCTCTTATTTAAAATATGGAGATACCCGTAGTTCTTTTGCCCCATACCTAGTAGCTACTGAGTAGGCTTCTACAGCCCAATCTCATAATAAGCAAATAGGGTAGACACATCGTAGAAGAAAGGCTAGGAATAGAGAAAGAGCTGGTACTTTCTCTGGGAACTCTCTTCTTATTTAATTTAAGGCTCATGGCTTCCTTGGATGCTCTATGGAGGGATATAAGATTTCTCTATCTCCGTGACTTCTTTACCATGGTACTCTTTCTATGGAGGTAATTGAGTAGACAAAAAGAAAGGCACTAGTTCAAGGTTCCTGGAAAGGTGTAGATGCCTCTGTCTATTGACCTGAACAACTTGTCAACACTCTAGGGCTTACTAATAGCTCTAATTCTAATAAGGTACTTTAAGGAAAATGCTACAGAGGGATTGGATGGATGAAGCCATGACTGAGAAAGTGACTTCCATCTACTTACTTGATATAAGAAAGGTTGATAGAGCTTCAATAGTAAGGAGCCAGCAGAGACTCATTTCAATACATTCTACTAGACCCTTAGAGAGGTACAAGGCTCTCCATTCCCTGTGATAGATAGAGCCAGTAGGACCCTATATGAATCCATTTGTTAGGAGAGCATTGAACCAGAGTCTAGAACGGGACATAGAAACTCCCCAGGTAGAGTATTTGATAAAGCTTGAAGACTCAAAGAAGTATACTCCACTTTGTAAAGGAATCCTACTAGCACGCATACTTCCTTTTCTTCCTATATGTGTCATGGTCATTACTATAGCCTCTTATTAGTGAGTTATGCTGATACTCGGGAAAGCATTCAGTTATCCCCACTCATAGTTATGGCTCAGGGCAGGTGCTGAAAGCAAGAAAGAGAAGAAGACCACGTGCCAGCCTTAAGCTCAAGGCTCAGTTATTAACTATTAGTAAGTGAGTCTAGCAACGTTCCTCTTTTCAGGACTAAGTCGGAAAGAAGAAGTAAAGGCAGTCCATCAATCAAGGGGTGGGATTGAAACCCTGGAAAGATACGATCCACGAATAGATAGGTTCCCACGTCCCAGGTAGCGCTTAGAAGGCAGTGAAGGAAAGCGTTTCAATTCTTTCGGAGTCCCGCTCAGGGCGAAAAAGACCGAGGGAAAGGGAAATGGCTATCAGTTCTGACTCTATTCCCGAGGGGGAATCAATTGTTTCAGCTCGAGTGAATATGTCGAAAGGTAAATGCTTTTGAAGTTTAATGAATCCGGTTGATGCTTTCTTGTTAAATGCTTGCTTCTTTCTTGGAAAAGAAAGAGGGTTGGAACCAAGGAAGACACAATAGACAGTAGTCGAACGTCGGGTCATAGGGCAGCTAGCCCAATCTGAGTCGCAATAGTAAATCCGTCTTAGCCGAGAAGAGACTACCTTTTAAATTCAATAGATATTTCGAGTTTCCTGAAAAGAGCAGAGACAAGGGATGCTCCTCTTTATAAGAATAAGTCTAAGAATAAGAGGACCAAGAAGAAAATTCTTCCTGGTTGCCATACCATAGTGGCCAGCATGCGCTGACGGGTTCTTCGAAGATCTCATTTCAGGGGTAATCAAGCTCAGCTTAGTCTCTCTCTTTACTTAGCAACTTGTTATAGCTAGAGTTTTGGTCAGTTTGTTAGGAGGGCAACTTCAGTAGTCAATTCCTTCTTTGAAAGATGTTTGCTTAGTAGATATTTTCTCTCTTAGATTTCAACCTCTCGTAGCGTAGACCTTTGAGAAAGAGGCATTCAAAGAACTTCCATAGAGGAGAAAGACGCTGCCTTTGCCCTGTTGAGTGGTTTAGCCTTCCTTCTTTATCATGGTCATTGTTTTAGCTCTTGAGATTGGAATCTCTTCAGTCAGGAATCAAAGACCAACAACTTGCTTTTTGAATCAAACTTTGTTTGCCTCAAGCCCTCTCTTTCTTTTAATTTGAATAAGGCGTTCTACTCGCTTTCACCTCTTAGATGTCTGGTAGCGCTTCTTCCCGTTGATAGCGATTCTTCCCTTTCTATAGTTTCATAAGCGGGAAGTTCTCCAGTATGCCCAGGAATGAAGTGAAAATCGATAGGTACTCTTTTTGCTCACACCGGGATATGCGACATAGTCTAGTATGATAGAGCTGATGCTCCTATCCCTACAAGTGAGTCGAGCTGATCAGCGACAGAGACTTTTCAAAGTCAAAGTATACCTACATCTGTCTCTGAGATCCGAGAATAACGTATGCTATAGATATCCGGAAATTGTAATCAAGGCGTAAGACCTTTTGCCCTTAAATTGAAAAGGGGTTTCCACGAATATTAATGATTGCTCTTCCGGAAAGAGACTCCCCTGGCTATGCTTACGAGTTGACTAGCGGTTTCCGAGTCAAGCCAAAAACTGGATTTATTCCCATTGTACTCGCCTACTATACTGGAACTCCTGGATCCGCAAACGGTCACTCTAACGAATAACGAAGAATATGCTCAAGGGTCTCTCTTTTGCTGATTGAAGAAAGTAGTCAACTTCCTTACCGTGAGGGCCATCGGGCGTTCGGAGAGAATCTCTGCTCTGATTCTGCGACTTCGCCAGAAGATCTGATATGACTGGAATGGCATGCTTCGGGCTGCAAATTGGACGTCAACTTCTCCTTCAGTACTCTGCGCGTATCATATATTTCCTTATAATTGGATGTACGAAAACATAGCGTTTTCACAAATTCTGATTTGATCTAATTCCATATGCTGAAATCCATTCGGGCAGAAACTTTACCAAATCCAGACTCGACCACTGTAACACTAAGCACAAAAGAAGCCAAAAGACTTGGTTTCTCTCAAATCAAATCTCTGTATCAGATCGATCTGCTGACATTGATGCCAAAAAAACCCCTCCTTTCCTTCGCAGGGAAGAATCCAGGGATTGATCTCGATTTTCCCTCTGCTCTAATCACTTAAAAGAACTCCACTCACTAAAAAAGATAAAGGTAAAGAATCCAATAAAGGGAAACCCTCCATGGCACAGCACAGGTCAGGGTCCGAGACAGAAGAAAGCCCAAAAGCCACTGAGCTTTTGGTGTCATCTCCGCTGGCTCAAGAAAGAACCACCAGAGCTGATTATTTACAGCGAAACTCCAAAAATCTCCTCTAACAGAAAGGCAGATACCTAGAAGATTCTATCATAGGGTTCCCCCCATTATCCTGCTAAATTGTCTTGACTTTGGTTCTATTTCATTTGGGAAGTGAGGGGAATTCCGGCATTAATACGAAGACTCGAAGCCAATTCGTGGGCATTCCTATTTAGAATTAGAATAAAGGAGGACAAGAAAGCCTACTCCCGACAATGAAAGAAAAAACAGAAAGACCGGAAATGATAAATAGACTACTACTATGGTAAGAGCTCACTGGAATGTCATGCCTAGAAAGAGGTCAATGTTCAATTTGGGCTAGGAAAGGAGAATCCGAGATTGTATAACTAGATCTAACTATAATAGTTAGTTATGGTTTTTTGAGGTCGAGTTGGAAATAGAGGGAGCCGTCTACCTCTTCGAAGGATAAAAGAGTCCCGATTGTCGCTTGTCCTGGGAAGGAAGCTTCTTTTGTTACTGAGCTGCTACAGACTTCGATCAAGGAAAGCTGTCCAATTACGCATCAATCTAAAAAGTAGCATTTTCCCGCGCGTCATCAACAGTAAAGTCAGTGTCTATAGCCGCTGCATCTTTTTTCTTTTTGTTTTTGTTATTGTATTTACTGATTGGTTTAAGGCTGTCCTAGGAGTAGGGAATTACGGTCAATCAAACCAGTTCATGAATGAATGGCAATGGAGCACGAACGGTTAAGAGGTTAGTTCCAGATTTCGTGAGTTCTATTCGCATTTCGTTTTACTTTTTCTTTAAAGAAGGGAAAGGAAGTGACAATCAGTGTCGTGTGGGTCAAGCCAGCTGTTCTCAATCGCTCTTTCCAATTTCTATGGCTACATACTTTGCTTTGAATTGGTCTCTTCTAAGGAGGCCTTTTTCCGGGTAAATGTCAGAGATAAGAGATAGCCGTAGTATCTTAATCCTTTTTCCTGCAAGGGGGTGGGAGAGAGTGCCCCATAAACCATCGAGTGGAAGTACTTTTTTTCCCCTTTCCTTAGACCGAGACGAATACATCGAGAATCCAATGTGCAATTCATTTTGATGAGATAGATTCATAGTGATCTGAAAAGCGGGAAAGAAATCTCTCTCTATTACTACGAATAAGATTTTGATCTTCTAAACTTAAACAAAGTAAGCATAAAGTTAGATTGGTTTGTGACATGGGTTGACTCTGATAGGAGGCTTTGATATTGTGGGCTAGTCTGAATCCTAGATGCAAGCTGATTAGGTTGATAAAGGGGTCTCTTGTGAGACATCTTTGAAGCACTGCATCTTTCTAGCTTAAAAGAAAGAGAAAGACAACGAAGTGGGAAGATTTCCCAAGCTTAGGACTATTATCAATGGGCACTAGAGGGAGGCGCTAACATGCAAAAAAGCCTCCTTTCGGGTGTTTTTTCGGGAAGAGCACAGGAATGACTACAGAGAAGACTGAAAACTTCCATCAAGAATAGGCGGCTATAGCACGGTTCTCAATAGAAAGTGTTGTCAATGAGATAACGTCTGTAATCCATGGCCTTTTCTTCTCTCTCCTTCGCTCGGGGGAGACGGGGTGATGTTGTTTAATTGTGGTTGCCTGCCTCATTCTATTATAGGCGGAAGGCTTCGTTTGACCTAGGTTGATAACCATATTAGTACCGGGGCAGTTGGACTATCTAGTAATGGAAAAATTCTTCCTTTTACTCCTTTCTGCTTATGCTCCTAGGTGTTGGGCTCCCGGTCAAATAGGGGAGTCTTATTCGCAGCTTTTCTCTAGTTTCTTTGTTTGAGGCTCTCTTCAAACCCTTCAGCGTGGAGCAAATCAAGCAAGGCAAGTTCGATTTCAAGCCTTCCCGATCAATTGTGAGTGGACTGGAGCTTGAGATAGCCCTTTTAGAGCTAGCTGTTGACTTTCTGAGATAGAGCTAGTATTTTGGGTTAGCCAGATAGACCGAACTGTGATACTTAACAGAATCATTGATGGTTGTTCGAGTTGTTCTTGAATTAGTACTTTTCTCTCCTGATCTAAGGGTAGTTCTAGCAAGGTTGAAGCATTACATACAAGGTGCTAACACGGATGAATCTGGTAGAGAGAAAGAGGATCTTTCCCTCCGCTTTTTGTAAAACCTTGCTTACGTAGCCTTGCCTTGAAGTGAAGCTCGATCGCAGGCAGGTTTAACGGCTCAAGCTCTATCCTCGATTCCAACGGTCTAACGGATATGGGATTTTGCGGAACATCTTTAGAGAGAGAATCTCTCTCTGTCTAGTTCTACAAGGAAATGGGCGCACTGAATCCTTCTATTATTTCTTAATATAAATAATGAATACTCTTTTTATTAAGAAATAGAGTGACGACTGCAGCTACATTCTTTTAAAAGAATGTTCTCGCTATTGTAGATTTTCGAATTCATGGAAAATGGTGCTTTGTTCACACCTATGTTGATCTACCGCTGCTTTACACGCCCTTGATAGACGCATTTAACCAGAAAGAGATAGACGGGCAGAAGATCAATGAAAAAGACTTGCTAGCTTTTCGGCATACCGAAACAAAAGACGCCAGGGATTGGGCTGATTGACCCCAGGTTCCGGGACGAGAATCAGGTAAACAGTTGAAGTACCAAAGAGCGGTCCCAAGGGACGGAAGAAAGGAAGCAAACTAAGATTCCTAAGAGCTGTTTCCTACTAGCAGCAGGAAAAAGAAGAGATATAACAAAGGAGATCAGACAGCACCTGACCCTCTGTCTTTGGTAGGCAGAAGAGAAGCTTTCTCAGATTCCTCATCTCTTGAGCTTTCCCCGGTTGACGTTGAAGCCAAAGAAACGGGGGCACAACCAGTAGTTCCCACACCCATTCCCATTCAATGATTGATTCGAATAGCTAAGCGAAGGCTGAATTGAATGGACGAGTAAGGATGGGAATACGAGCTCCTTCATCTCAGCTTGTGAGGGAAAGACGGCGATAGCGGATTCAGCATGGGAAGGTAGAACATGGATCTCGGTGTCCGGTCATCACGAAAGGAAGGACGCTTCGCTTGTCGGTTCGGATTGCTTCATCAGAGACACGGTCTAGAGAAGGAAGGTGTCATCCGTCGTCCGGTCTCCTTTGATTTGAATTTGATGCTCACTCCACTTTGAACTGAACTAATGTCGTATGTTAACGAGTCTGTCTGTGCACGTACGGTTTTCTTTCTTTCTCCTGGGCCCCTCTGGGGAAATCCTTTGCTGACTGCGGGCACCCTACTGGTCGAGTGGTTTTATCCCGATCCATAGTATGTTTCGACAGATGATTGATGAGAATGCGAGCACCTATGATCTTATGAAGCAGACGTTTTTTCCGTTTAGGTGCTTTCCCTGGTCTTTGCTACCGGGCAGGTGACTACGCTCGTTGCTTAGCCGAAAAAACGGCTAAAACTTAATGCGGCTTGGAAGACTCTTCGCTAACGAGGCAGCTATTACAGAGGAAGAATAAGAGGCAGGGGTACCAAGGAGACAAAGACAACTATGTAAGGCTTAGACCGTCGCGTATACTGCTTCTCTTTTTGGTAGTTTTCTCTTCCAGCACTACTTGTAGCTACCTATCCCTACAACTACTAAACGCTATGAAAGTCATATAACTGCTCTATAGCTATAAAACGTCCTCCTCCTATACGATATTATATAGAAAGCAGCTAGAAAAGCCATACAACTGCTATGCCTGCAATGAACCTGCTATGAAAACGATACACCTGCTCTACTGACCTGTGGCTCTACCATTTTTAGAGAAGAAAGAAGTCACAACACAAAGGAAAACTTAAAAGAACAACTACTTGATAAGGTAAGAGACAATACAAAGTAATACAGCAGTTATTCCAGTAACACACCAGCTATGCTATGAAAGTGGCCAACATTCGCTGAGTTGGCCGACAAGTTCATCAAGCAGTTCTGCTACAACATCGATGTCGTGCCCACTCGCCCTATAGAATGAATTGTTGGAGGCTTTACTTGACGAGTAGACCGTCAGTTACCCAATGAATCATTTGCAACATACGTGGGAAGGTTAATGGCCCTAGCAGCTAAAGTGAAAGTGATGCCTCCATGAAAATTATCAGACAGATATGGTTCTAAAGACCGCTAGTAACCCCCTGGTAAGTTACATCCTTTTAAGGTAAGGAACTTTTTTTATTTTGAATATTTCATCTGCAACGAAGATTGTTCTTGCAACCGATAGATGATATTTTTCAATAGCCTTTATTCTATTCTCCTGTTTCAAATGCTCGACTCGTTCCCAAATCAACTACTGAATTAGCTTTCCCTGTTTGAAGTCGATAACTGGGAGTAGTCCCCTGCTCTATAATCCGATCTAGATGGTCCCTCATCGAGGAAAGTAGCATTCAATGAAACTTCCTCTCAGCCGACCATGCCCTAATCTAGATTCCCTTTTTTGGTAGCCCGGGGCACTTCGAATGATTATGGTTCTCATCGACTGGATGTACTGAGACGCTCAACTACTTTAGTCGATTATTACGAAAAGTCTATTCGCCATAAGGAAAGGAAAGCCCAAGGCAAGTGCGGAGTTTCAGATCAGGAAACCTACGAGCTGACGATACGAGAGACCAAAAGCCTTCGTTCATCAACAGATGAAGAATGTGTTCCAGGTGAAGGCTCTGGAAGAAATACGGTTTTAGACCAGTTTACAGAGATCGGACCCCTAAGCTTTTCCGACCAAAGCTGAGGGGACCAAATACCATGGATCATGGACCTTTAACTTTCTGTAGTGAGGAAAGAGAGAGAGATGCCAGCCCGACTTAGACGACGGAGGCCTTCTCCGACGCGAGTTCGTACTCGTTTTATAAGTAGAAATCGGCATTGGGACTGTTTTATTTTAATAAGAAAAACCGCCAATAGCAAGACTCGTCACTAGCTTCTTCTCTTTCTTTTTCTATCCCATCCTGATTTTAGCATTTAGCTACGAGAATCACTCATCTAATCTCCTTTGCTCCGGCTGACCTCGATGCGGCTGTGCTGTTTGCTCTCACGATGCCATGTCCATAAGATAGAGCTCGTTCCTATCCTCCATACCTTTTTCGCCTGCTTTCTTTGAGGAGTTCCAGGGATGATATGGAATCTTCAATTTCTTGTTACATAGAGCAAAGGTCTACTCTATCTTCAAACTCGCCTTTGAAGGCAGGCAGGGCGGGCAGTTCATGTCCTAGGGCGGGAAAAGGAAGGGTAAAGAGCTTATCTTACTTAACGGATAAGGGATCGGAGAAGCAGCTCGAGAGAAAGGAAAACCGAGATCCGAGCTTGTAAGATTCGTGAGGGAAGGGATCAAAGGAAAGCTGAGAGTTGGAAGTGCGCTTCAAGTAGTCCGAGAAAGGGAAGTGAAATCATTCAAGAAAAGGCTTCGTCAATCAGCAAATTCTCGACCTGTTGAAATTCATAATGTTTCGAATCACTCTAAGTGCCTAAGGATTCCGACATTACCTTACTAGACCTTTCTAACTAGCGATACAGGCAGCCAAAACAAAGACAAATATCGGTCACAACGAGCTTCTCATCCCTTGGGGCTCCATTCTTCACCCTCTCTCTAAGCACTAAGGGATGAAACTCGTAACCACCTGTCTCTGGCTCTGGCTACCAATGCAACCCGTGACCTCAAGACAAGAGCCAACCCGCCTCTCCTTGCTCTAACGAACGGGCTAATCGCACTCCGACTCCCGTAACTACATTCCCCACCCTCTCCTCGAGGCAGGGATCACAGTCGAGATCTAAGGTAAGGTAGGTCTTTCGCGGAAAACCTTGGGACAGGTACCCAATTCCACTCCTAAAAGGCAATCTATTCTTGTATACCATTATTCCAGGAACAGAAAGACAACCTGAAAGAAAGACGGATTTCATTTCAAAACACGATCTAAATAAGCAAGAAATGGAAGGAAAGAAGTCTAAGAGAGGCCCTTAACGAACCCGTACCTTTCATTAGAATAGAAAGAAAAGGAAAGACTTGACTATGGAGATGAGGCTAGTGGACGGGCTCACCAACTTCAACCAGGCCTTTCATGAGAAGAAATAAAGATCTTAGCCGGAGGATCTATATTTTTAGATTGTTTGGAGAAAAAGTAAACCCCCTTAGCGGCATACGTGAATAAAAGCTATAAATATCGCTCTGCAAATCAAAGACTTCTGGTCGAGTAAGAAGGCTCAAAGCATCGACCTAATTCTACTAAATGAGACAATCTCTGCAACTTAGAAGAAAAATGAATTCTAATCAGTCTCGGATCACACCTCTCTCTCTAAAGAGTCTCCGGCCTTGTCCTTATGAATGAGCCTGGAAAGCCTATCCTCATGGTCGATGGCACCCTTTCATCCCGATCGACTTAGGCAGGGAAATGGAGGGCTAAACTGAGTGAAATTAGGGCTTATCCACGAATTCTACCAAAAGAGCCTCTCTCTCACTTTCAACTTAGCAGCATCATGAGCTTCCGGACTTTCGCACAAACACGCGACTAAGCCTCGTGATCTCAAGACATTTCGCTAGACATATATCATATCATAGAGAAGTGTGAAAACCTTGTCTAATAGCCTTTCCTGCCATGAGGGGGAGGTCGCTGTTTGAGCCCTTTTGAAAGGCAGTCCGAGCTAGCTCTTCCCGTCAGTCCCGTCACCCTATCGATCACGCCTATTCGAAACCCGTAACCAGTCTCGAACTGCCGGGATTCGAACTTACACTTGAATCGAGATATAGCTAGTGGTGAAGGCATGAGTAATCTTTCTCTCTTATGTATTCATTATAGCGATCCTACATTTATTATACGAGTGACCGCTTCGCGATCGGTGTCAATTAAATCTTGGCTGTTTGCGGTGCATCTGAGACGCGGAGCAGATTGCCACTTAGGCTGGTAAGCATTGCCAACATTTCACACTTCTGGAATCGCATTTTCTTCTGTTCCAGGGCCCTACCAAAAAAGCTTGCTTCATTGGTTGATCGAAGCTCGTGCTTTCGATTTCCTGCTGCGCGAGAAAGTCTAAAATGCTCGCGCAAAGGGCTGCGACGATAGGGAGCCACGCGGACCGATCAAAAGCCGTTTTTCGTTATCCTAGACAAAACGCATAAGAAGTTTCCCTCTATGCCGGTGCAGCGAGACAGGGAGATCGTATCGAAAAAACTGCTTTTCCTCTCCTCCCCAGTTGAAGTAGAAGCGGATGAAAGCCTGGCTAGAGCGAATAGAAAGAGTGGATTGTTAAACTCACTGCCCGTCCTCCTTTTACCGGATGCTGATCTAGAAGCTAAAGCTAATCACCGGGCTCTAACCCTTTCAAAATAGAGGATTGATCACGCCGTCGGATTCGAGTACCTCTTACCGGTTTGCTCATCGCATGCTATCAGAGTAGAAGCTACATCACGCGGATGTTTGGGCATCTTTAAGAGTCACGTAGCTGCCCATCATCCCTTTCAAAAATGAGAGAGGACGTGACCCCCGTACGGTATGGCTTGTTACGGTACGGCTCGGTATAGAAAGGGACGAAGTAGTGGATGTGATGACAAGGCATCTCCGATAGTTTGAAGGACCCCATCGTAAGGCTTTCAGTCAAATCGCGGAGGGGGGAGAGAGAGAGAAAAGCCCGTCACTTACTCAGCCTTTGATCCTTCGCGCTGGCTCTGCTATGACTCTTTGCAAACTCCTTGCCCGACTTTACCCGAAGCCTTCCCGGTGAACTTGCCCCGATTTCAATTGTCATTATGAAGGGAAAAAGCTCTTGAAAGGGCGCCGATTGAACTCTTATTTATTATCGGACATCATCAAATCTCATTCATCTGATTCGACGTTGATGACTAGACTATCTTTCTTCAATGTGGGTACCTGGTCGCTACACCTTGTCAGACTCTACCCCCAAATAGCTTGAAGAACTGTTGGGGCAGTAGCAGTCGGTAAGGCCCCCCACCACACTGAATGTTATTTCCTCAATACAAGACAGGCACAGGTGCGGAGCAATCGAATAGGAATTCAGCCTGCTTTTCTCAATCACAGCCGTCCTGGTCCTATCTTTCCTACTCTTTCCCAACCAAAGAGAAAGATTTCTCTCTCTATTCAACTGCCCGTTGCCCGTCCAAGAGCATTTGGCTTCAGAATACTTTTTTTTCTTTTAAAGAAAAAAAAAAAAGAAAGCCAATTACCGACAAAGAAAACAACTGGATTGATCCTGTAAAGGTAGCATAACTGAAAGGGTTGTTGGATAGTAATGGTGCATTACAACATAAAGGCCCAAGTTGTTTGGTGAATTTTGAATAAAATGTTTTTAGGATGGGATGCAAAAAATGATAGTTTTGTTAATTTGTAGTGTAAAATTTTGTGGCTGTGGGTATTGAAGCGACAAGGAAGGTAGAGTTTAAGTTTAGGTCGGAGTGGTAGATTAAAGGTGTGTTTAGTTTACTAACATGTGTGGCCCTAATTCAATAAATATTCCCTTCCATGCGCTAGCTCAAACTAACTTCTGCAACCGTTTAATCCTTCAATCTCAATGGATTCGAGGTCAATGAAAATCTTAACTATTTGGCTCCACCTTCCTTTGATTCTATTACGTGTCCCATCGCCTTGGAGAGCCTTGCATGCACGTATGTTTCCCGTCAACAGAATTCTCCGCACAAAAACAATTCCCTCACAAGGGCACACCCCCTCCTTTCCTTAGTAAACCTCCTAACAACCCAATCACTCAATGCCACGTCCGCAAACAGTAAACCCTTATATCACAGATGTGAAATATTCCTCTAATGCGAGTTACCAGTAGCTGTGATCTTAACATATCCCCAGTGAGAAAATGGCTCATCACGCCAGACAATGCTCACTTCACAGCGCCTATTACAAAACTAAGGAAACCCAACCAATCAACAGTGGCCGCGTAGCTAAGACAATCAGCTTCGTTTTTGAACTGTCATGAAAGCAAAACGATGACCTCCTGTGTCGTTAGTTTTGTTACTTGAGCACGTTTCAGGTGCGCTTAGGCTTAAAACGCTCACCTGACAGCTCAATTTAAAAACCCCGAAACCCATGGATCAAACAAAATCCAACCACGTGTCCCAGAAGTAACAAACCATACAAGCGTCGTAATACTACTGGACTGTCGTTTGAATAACCAGTGGGAGGCCGTGCGAATAGAGTAGGCAAATAGTGAAAAAAAAACTAAATGACCGGGGTATATGCAATTGAGCTCTTTCGAGGGAAGCAATCGAAATGACCTCTAATGATCCGGCAAATGCAAATAAGGTAGACCCAGGTACGCCTGGGACTGGATTGAATCCTTGCTTGTTCCAATCCTAGTAAGGAGCTTAAGATCTGATTCACTGAATGGAATCACCCCCCGGGGTATAAGTAGGCTGCGGCCAAATAACGAAAAAGCATAGATAAACAAAGCTATTCAAAGGGGGGAGGAGCTACCCCATTAAAAAAGGGGACCAACGGAAAAAGATCCAGGAATTGTGAAATTGTAAGATTCGGCCTTTCTCAAAAGGGACCAAGGATGCGCAATTTAGCATCTATTAGCAAGGGAAGGGGTGTCGTCGAAGCCCCGGAGCTATGTGTGGTCTTCTTCTTTCGAAGACATAAATCGCCCTACCCTAGGCCTCTGATTAATAAAACTGGGTCTACCGGTGGGGCTGACCACCTGTTGTGTTATTCTCATACGTTTGCTACTCGGCGAACAACTCAAGGAAGAGCAACTCGTCTTATTCGTGTCCGATTGTTCGGAAGCCTCTTCTTCCCAACCCAGATCCTTGCCCGAGCCTTTGTTGACCATGCGGAAATCCTGGGGCAAAGGCTTTGAAACTCCCGGATGATATGAAAGCACTGGAGTCTCTTCGTTCCCGTGTGGACGATTAACTAAGAAGTCTATTTAGAACTGGTAGAACAAACTGGGTTGGAGAAAAGACGTACACTAAGTACGTCGAACCTTTAAGAATCGATGAAGCTTCCGTGGGGCCGCCTTCTGCTTGAAAAAGTGGAATCGCTTCAACACGAATACGAATGCTCCTTTGGAAGTGGCGTAGGTCCCCAAAACTTCGAATTTTCCAAGTGACTACAGGCCTCATATAGAGGAGAGGCAGTGATTGATGAAGAACAGTGGGAGAAGATTAGGGTTCTATGGCCACCCTGATACAATCAATAGAAGCAGCACATGAAATTGTCTAAGGTTTTTTAAGAACAAGTCAGACATACCATGGGTTTGTTTTTGGAGGTGATTTCAACGAGAGAATATCGAATACAGATAAAGAGGGAAGAAGGCTTTTTCCTAATTGGTTGATGAGGCAATTTCTGACTGTGCCCTCATTGATCTGGGCTTTGAAGGCTACCCGTTTACCTGGAGCAATGGTCATCCCCAGCCTTCCCCTTACTCTCTATATGCGAGACAGACTGTTTAGAGTATGGGCTTCCAAAGAATGGCTGGACATTTTCAAATGTTCGAGTGTAAGCCATTGAGATTCCCACTACTCTGAACATTTGCCCCTTTTCTTTAAAACCTAGCACGGAAAAGAAAAAACCAACAAACCTTTCCAATTGGAGGCTGTTTGGTGCAAAGATTCAGGCTGCGAAGAAGTTCTCACATCAGTGTGGGAATAAAGAAAGAATCAAGGTGCTGCTCAGGGTAAAGCTAAAGAAGATCAGAGCTTGTAGGGTGGGATTGTTTAGATGGAGTAGATAGACTCTTGGCAATCTTGCTCGACAGTAGAAAGAGAACCCGATTGAAGCAAAGTACCTTGGATCCTTTCTCTAAGCAGGAAATCAACAACATGAATAAGGAGATTGATCAGTTGCTGGCATCAGAAGAGGTGATGTGGAAGCAGAAGAAAAAGTTTCCTCAAAGAAGGAGATCGAAAGTTTCTTCCATACACAGGCTTCAATTAGAAGAAGAAGAAAGAGGAAAAACCAGGACAAGAATGGAAGGGTCTTTGGTATGATGACATTCATGGGCATGGGATAGAACAGGGGCATAAGTTCTACAAAACGTGTATGTTAAGTTAAGCATGACGATTGGTTCCTCTCCGGTCTGCTGTTGGGCCGGCACCTGGTCAGTAAAGTCTTAAAGCAGCGAGCATCAGATCGTCAGAATGGTTAGCTTCAAACTAATTCTTTGAATGCGTAACTTCCTTTTGTCTTTGAGAAGCCTAATTTGTTGTGTTTTCCAGGCATCTTGCTTCCTGTTGGGACCTGGTCTACGACGACTTCCTCCGTTGAGGATCCTTATTCAGGTCTCATGGTTCTTCAGTCGATTGGGCATACTTCCTTCTGAAGTTGATTGGTGAACAAAGGAATTTAGTACGGAACAGTAAAGAAATAGAAGAACATGACTGTCGACAGCTTTCAAAAGAAAGAAAAAGGAGTGAATCTCAGCAGGGGCCCATCAGCCCCGATCTTTGAAAAGAGAAGAAAGATATGCAGCTTGCTTGCGGCTTGTTAAAGGGATCTTTCCTTCCTTCTCTACTTGCTTCGTGATACCCTCTCTTGGAAAAGAACCCGAGGCACCTCTTTACTGATAAAAAGAATAGATAGAAAGAATGGCTTGGCTTATGATTTGAACCACTAGCATCTACTTTCGAACCATTCGCCTCTACTCTTTGTTGTGAAGCTCATTCCCCGATCAGATCATCCCCTACATCAAATGAGTCTGTTCTACACTTTTATGGTCGAAAGACTCAATCTTCCCAAACCAAACCGGCTTTTAATGAAGCTTTCTTTCCCTCGTTGGTACATTACGGGTTCAGCCCTTGTTTTCCGCGAAGAGAAAGGATTCCACACCTTTCAGATTCATAGTCTTTCTGGCAAGGCTCGGGTGCACGCTACCCTCTAGAAGCGGATTCTGTTCCATGAGATACGTCCTTTCGCATCCTACTCGGAATATGAACACACTGGTTCCCACTTCATCGCGGCAGCTATCAGGGCAGGCATTGCTTGGTTCTTTTTTTTTTTCTCTCTGAAAACTGGGTTTTGAGCTGCAGCAGCTGCTGCCACAGGAGAGGACCTTATTAGGATAGCGGGCTTAGTCAGCCCAACATAGGTTTTCAACCAAAAAAAGGGGGAAGTTCCCGTGATTTAAGGTTTTTGGATATCCTACCCTAAGACGAGAGGATTGGGCTTATAACAAGACAAGACCCATCGGTGGATAAGATCACATCTTCATTTCAAGAGGTGTACACGTTAGGCCTCACTCAAGGTAATGGGCAAACCCTAATGAATCCAAACAAATTGGATCTTATTGTATGACAAAACCACAGATTGGGCTGGAGTCAAAGCCCCCCTATTTAAAGTCGATCATAGGGCCCAGACAGCCTATGAGTCCATTTTCCTAAGGTGACAAAGAGTGGGCCCAACATAGAACCCCAAGCAATCTAACAAGCACACGCTGTCACACAAGACAGGGTGGATCTTTGGGAAATTAAGAAGCTCTCTAGTGTGATGTCTCCTTATAAGTCCGGTTACCCACTGGCAGGAAGCCCCCATTGTGCCTCTCAAGATGGGCTAATTAAGGTGGCCTGCCTCGCCTTGCCCGGGCTTTGGAAACCCCATCGAAGTCGAATTCCCATTCCAGGCCGTTCTGTTCGCTATCCGAGTCAGTCCCAGTCTGGGAGAAGGGGAGGCCCCTTCTGAAACGGAAGGTCCGTAGATTCATTTCAAAAAACAGGAATGTCAGAGCAGTTAGTCCGCATGTCCCTAACTACCTTGTTCCTGATTGCTTTCTCATTCAAAAGGTCTCCCTGGAAGTCGCCGACTCCTGCATTTTCCAAATGGACCAGCAGACTACCGATTTCAGGCGATACAATGGGTCTACACTATCAGAATCTTGGTTCCCCATGAGCTTTCGACCCACCTTGTCCCAGTCAGAAAAAGCGAGTTTACGTAGTTCCATACCCAGGAGCAGGAGATCTAGACGCAGTAGAGGGAGCAAAGGCAGTGATCTGTTCCAGCCACATATACAGATCGATACCCTGCATCAGTAGCAGCACCTGTAGAAGTACCGCCATTACTAGTAGCAGCAGAGTAAGAAGCAGAGGGTGACGGAACGGAATTCAAAGATGCTTATGGGCCTTATTCGACCACGATCTTCATGGTATTAACTGTACCACTTAACAGAATGGTACAAAAAACATCATTCAGATAGTTCGGGCACAAAGAAAGAGTGCCAAATGTGTGACCAAGATGAATGACAGGGAGCACAATCTGTACCTGTAACACTGAAATAGCATAGCACTGACTGACTTTCTGTACTGGTTACTGCTATAGCTAGTGTTAGTGCTGTACTGGTGCAGGATCCACTCCGAGAAAGAAAGAACTCCGAGGAAAGAAAATGACTACATTAGTAGCCCTTTTTCTGAAGAGCAGCAGAGGCAGTTGATCGTGCTACTCAAGGAGTTTAGGGATTGCAAGCTTGGGATTACGACGAGATGCCTGGACTGGATAGGCAGTTCATCGAGCATAGACTTCCAATCAAGGAGAATGGAAAGCAACCGCCGAGAAGGATGGCTAACGAGAGGAAGAAAGCAAAGGCACTAGATTGATAAGTCTGACTGACTATTGGACTCTCAATGAGAGATTGATAGGGATGGAATAAGATCGGAGAGAGAGAGCGCTTAGTACACGTGGGACTTCCGCCTTCGGATCAATGAGACAAGGAGTTACTCAGAACTGTAGTTAGGGCCTTTGCCAAAGGAATTACATGGAACCGTCGAGCTCCTGTCTCGTCACTTAGAGAGCATACCATCGTTCGACTTGCATGTGTAAAGCATAACGCTAGCCTTCCCCATTGCCTGCTGCCTCGGGTAGTCGAAAAAGGCTAAACGAGCGCAACGAGACGCGTTGAATGAGTTGGGTGTAAGTGGCACCCTCCAGAGAAAGTCACGGCCCATCCCATGCTGTCCCACCAACAGTCCCCTTTACTGCTTTAATGCAGTCCCCGGTTATTAAGCCGATTGAAAGCTAGGCCCCCTGGTACCATTTCTTTGTAGTATGGTCTTTCATCCGCTGCAGTCTTTCCACCCAGATCGATAAGATCTCACCCGAGACTGATTCTGAAGCCGAGGTCCGGAATGGAATGGTTGATTTGACTTCGTAACCTCTACCACCTTCTAATTCTTTCTATAGTCCGGTGTGAGTGGAAAAGGAAAGAGATAACACAATTTAGGAATATTAATCTAAATACATTTGCAACTGGCTTTATATACGCACTTTCCATTGCTTTCTTGTCTAAATAAAACGAACCCTTTCTTCCTTTCTGTCTATCACTTGCTGGCTGGATTTTACTTGCTTGAAGCCGGAGGATGGGAAGAATCTTTAGGAGTGCAGCCTCTTAGAGTAGCCCTAGAAAAAAAAAGTGCTGCTTCAAGGGCCCGTGCTCACATGGATTCCCCGGTTAAGATAGCCTTATTATACCTTCCCAGCGAGAAAGACTCCAAGGGTGCGCTTGCTTCTTTTAAGACTCCAACTAGCAACTCCATCGGCCCCAAAAAAAGAACTGGCCTGGAACAATAGGAAAGCATCCATCTTTTTTTTATCCTGGCTTAAAAGACTCCTGCTTCAATGGGGAATGAAAGAAGACTCGGACAATGCAAAGGAATAGATAAAGGGACGGGAAAGCAAGAATAGGCTGACATCATCATTTTTTGGATTCGCTACATGAATTAGTTCAGTGAGGGGGGATCCGACTCAGATAGAAGGGGGAATAGACTGGAATCCTTTGGGGAAGAGATTGAAGATGTCTTGGCCTCAGCCACTCATAGAAGAGGAAGGGGACCAGACGAAGAAGAAGCACTAGCATTCAGCTCTAAGGGTCTTTATCATCCTTGTTCTAAGGGATTGTCCGAAGAGTTAGAATCTGTCCCCGGGGTAAGGAACCCTGCTTAGCCGGAAATTGAAGAGAGAGCACAGCAGCGAGTGAAGACCGACTCACGCCTGATTTTAGGACAACTTAAGGGGCATATCTTTCTACTAGGTCTTTTACGGCGGCATCATATCCATCTCCCTTAGGGGAAGCACTAGCCCAGGCAAGATCTTCAGTGGGAGACTTTGAAACTAGGAGATAATTAGTCATTCCTGGTCGAAGAAGAGGGAGAATAGGGGGTTTCCGTATTTTCGGAGAGTAAAGAAGGTGTTCAGTGCTCAGAGATGACAAGGAAGGGTTCTCAGTGTTGAGAGCGGGAGGCCTGGGTAGAAGGGCAGTTTCAGGAGAGCTGGGAGTTGGCGAGGGGATCAGGTAAGTAGTTACCAAATGAATCGAGTTAGTTAAAACAAAGCGAGTCTTCTTTATGATAGTAAGAGATATAAAGAACGCCCTATCCCGGTATTCTTCCTTCTACTCTTTTCTTTCGGTTGTCTTATACCCATCCGTATAGAAAGAAAAATGTCCTGTGGGGTCTCGTCTCTTACGCCCGCTCACAGAGTGGGGAGTTGACTCAAGAATAGAATAGGTTGGTATAAATAGAACGTGTCTTGAGGCAAAGGTAAGCCCTACCACCCCTATCACAAGAGTAGCAAGCAAGTGGAGTGAGACGCTCGAAATATCTTAAGAGAAGAAAAAAAAACAAGAAACTAGATCCTTACGCTCCTGGGACTCCTCGGCACAGGGAGTACGGGCCTTCATCTCCAGGAGAAAAGCATCGAGTGCGCGGGCGCAGCTTTCGACAAAACAAATTCATTCATTCTCGAAGTTATGGCGGAATGCAGCAAATCCCCGGCCGTGTGCTGGCCCTCCACACGTTCGTGAACCGATCGAGAAAGTGAAGTACCGGAGGCTTTTTCGGAATTTCTCTTTCGGAAGATGGAAATGACTGTTCAAAATTTCACCTAGATTAAAAAGAATTGGCTTATGAAATGTTTATTATTAGCAGCTCTCGCACTTGAAAGCTTATGCCGTAGAAGCTGACATCAGGCTATTATTGGCGTTTTATCTGCATCTTCTCGACCAAGGAAGGGGTTCGCTTTGTTTGGCTCGCAAGGACTCGACCAGAGGACTTCCCTCGTAGAGTGGCGTCTTTTATAATACTCGAGTCTCTCGGTGGGAGTTCACGCTCTTTTGGCTTACTTTTAGCCACGCGGGGCGGCTATCCGCATGTGTTCCAAAGTGACGTCCATTTTTTGGTAATGGGTCGAGAGAAAAGTTTTGAATTCAACCTCTCCTTATACGCTCTAAAAAGGGGTCATGGACTCCTTTTTGTTTAGGACCCCCCCTTTTTTTGTAGAAAAAGAATTTTTGTAGCCTGGTGTGGAATCACCATCATTACACATGAATTCTTAGTCTGGCTGCTGCCTCCTAGCCGCCGCCTAGAGTGCAGCCTGCCTGCTGAAGACCGTAACGTAAGTAACTCAGTGCTCCATACGGGGGAAATGAAAGCAGAATTCGTTCGGATCCTCCCACATGTTCAATCTTTTTTTAGCGGTTTCCCCAGAGATCTTTATCATTAATGCAACCTCCATTTTGCTCATTCATGGAGTTGTATTTAGTACCTCTAAGAAATATGATTATCCGCCGTTAGTCAGTAATGTGGGTTGGCTTGGATTACTTAGTGTTGCGCGCCTAGGAGGGCAGCGCGCTTGGGGATGCACAGGAGCGAGCCCAGCCCCCTAACCTAATGCGGCACCGGGTTTGGACCGCAGGGAACCGTAGCATGGGGGACGTCTGATCCTTTTGCCGCCGCAAGGCTGGCTAATCGTACGCAGCAGGTTCAAAGACCCCTGGTTCTGGAAGGCACATGAGTCCGAACGCTATGTTGAATGTGCGACCGACACTACACTACGTAGGTACCTGTGCAGGTGAGGCGTCGGTCGGTCCTAGAAACGGCGGCAGCGGCGCGAAGAGTGAACGACCGGGCGTGCTGCAACCTAGGGATCACCAAGCAGCTCTTTCGCTCTATAGGGATCGGGAGGGCATAGCACAATTCTTCTTGGAGGAGGGTTGGTTTGCCCGGGTGACTGATCCTGCCATAATGTACTCCTACCGCGTCGGCAACCGAAGTCGAGCATACATACGACGATCTTCATGCGTGAATAGCCGGGAGGAAAGAAAGGGCAGTAGATGATAATTAAAATGGGCGCCGCGTCTGGACGGGCGGGCGGAATAGATTAGCGAAAGGTGCCCTGCCATGGAGCACGGAATATCCCCAGTCTCATGTAAGACAACTAAATGCACCTCGAGGCCGAGGAACGTCGGGGACCTTATCGAGCACAGGATAGGCAATTGAGAGATAGAGCTCGCCTATTCGTTATGGGGAAGCAATGCTCCGGCCGAGTAGAGCTTACCTCAGGCACCTGGTTTTCTCCGGCGGCTTAGCTGGAGAGGCCGGTTTGGCTTCCTCTCTGGCGGCCACTTACCTTGCCCACGCTACACTCCCACTCCAGGCTACGCCTGCTGAGCAAGATGCATTGCTATTTCCTCTTCTGTGGACGCCACCGGAATATGATCCGGGACGGGAAGAGAAAGACTTTTTTCTTCCTCTCGTAAAGCCAAAGATGCCCCAAGACAAGGTACAACTGTTATTAGGAAGGGGACATGATCAATAGAACCTGGCTGGATCGGGGCTGGGATAGTGGCGCCCATTCCTAACCAGTTCCGAAAAGGTTCCCTCATACTGGAGGCCCCGCTTAGTGATCGGTCCGCTAGTTCACGCAAATCCGAAGAAGTTATCACGGACGAGCCACATGCAGGGAAACTTGCACGTGTGGTTCTGGCCGGGCTTTCCTGAGGTATCTAATAACCTTGCTTCTGCTCGCCGCTGGCGCACCTCTCCTAACTATTGCCCATTTATTCTGGAATCATTTTTTTAGGAGGGACAATTTTACATATTTCTGCCAAATCCTTCTATTATTAAGTACGGCTGGTACCATTTCGATGTGTTTCGATTCTTCCGAACAAGAGAGGTTTGATGCTTTTGAATTCATTGTATTAATTCTACTTCCTACTCGCAGTATGCTCTTTATGATCTCGGCTCATGATTCAATTGCCATGTATTTAGCTATTGAGCCTCAAAGTTTATGTTTTTATGTGATCGCAGCATCAAAAAGAAAGTCTGAATTTTCCACGGAAGCCGGCTCGAAATATTTGATCTTAGGTGCATTTCCCTCTGGAATCTTATTGTTTGGGTACGACCGGACAACTACCGATATCTATTAATATCTTTTCTTATAATGTTATCTTTTCTTATAATGTTGTTGTTAAATATCTATATCGTAAACTACCGGATCGGGTATTACTTAGATGTGAAACTTGCAGACCTCATTGGTTGTGATATTGATCGTCACGGGGGGAACGAAATCTAAGAATATATAGACTTGTAGAGACCCTCTATGTAGTTGTCTATCTAGGGCGATCGATCTACATCTTTCCCCATAGCCCTGGGGCTGTGTCTCGATCTCCTACGTGCGAAATCTGAGGGACTAGTTCCTATGGAGATTCCCCTTGGTCTAATTCCACGCCTTATGACGTTTCGAAAAGGGAGTCGGTGTGGCGTAAAGTGAAGATCACGGGAAGTAGAGAAGAATTCCCTTTCTGGGGTATTCCGAAGGTGTAACCTAGACAACGAAAAAGGGGCCCGATACTTCAACTAGAAGAGCGACCAGTTGGTTCACCAAACCCCGACCCAGCGTTACACGTTTTCCAGGTCCGAAGGGATCCAGTGCCCAATTACCGACTCCTCCCGGAATTGCGTTATCGGAGCCGAGCCAGGAATGGCCGTTAGTGGACACCCACCACTTTTCACCGGTTAGAGAGGCCCTCTTTAATACATTAAGAAAAGATGTTCACAGGGGACAGAAAGACTCGGTCATAGGAACGTCAGACCACCTACGCGCTGGTGAAAACCACCTCGACCGGATCAGAGTAAACAACAATGTCGAATCAGGCCGCCCCGTCGCCTTGAAAGAATTCACACGCGGCCACCAGCTTTGCCAAAATAAGGAGAGATCTGCTGCTTACTGCTCACGAAAACATTCGACCTATACTTCTAGTCAAGTCGTCCGCGTATCTTTCTGATCTCCTTCTATTCAAAAAATTGTTGGCGGATTGCCGGGGAGCGAGACGAAGAAAGAAACGACGCATTAGCCCGCATTCTACCAAAGTCTTTTCACAAGTACTGTGGTAGGAAGGGAGATCTTTCAATTGGTTGGACGCATCTACCTCTGCCTCCCTCGAAGGTGAAACTTTCCTCTAAAGCACGACCAGCCGACTCTGTAGAGTTTTGGGTTGGGAATGGATTGATTTGCTTATATAAGGAGGCCCTAAAGTGAAAACGTCCCTCAATGAAAGCGGGGATTTCTGCCTAGCCGTAGGTGTTTGTGAAGGGACAGAGACGTCCTCTTTCTACTAGACTTGTCTCATTAATTTGAAAACTGACAAGCCCACGGAGCGGTGCGCTAGCTTAAGGAAAGCAATTCGTTCATTAAATTCTTCAATCGGGCAAGCTTTCACATATTCTGATTTGGACTCTCTATTTTAGCATTCCTACTTAAAAGATGAGGCTCGAGAGACCTGATTTTTTATGCCTCGACGAGGGATGAAATACCAGCTCTAGCTACAGAACTAGAAGCGAATTAGCTTAGCTCTCGAAACAACCGGCGAAGGATAAAGTTGTCCATCAACGGGTCAATTAATTGCCCATTTTTTGGCTCTACCAGTAATTACAATATCAGATGGGAGAACCAGTTCGGCAATAAGACCTGGAAAGGACATGGCCGGTCTGCGAAGAACAATCAAGGTAGGATTAGCACCCTTCCTCAACAACTCAAAGTTTAGCCTCTTCAAACCTCTCTTTTAAGCTTTTAAGATTCAACAACCCCTTCTACTTTCAACCCTCAATCCGTGATCTCTCTAGCTATCGCTCCAGGTATGTAACTAGCTCGTACTTGGACTTTCAATTTCAGTCTGACACTCGTTCGCTTTCTGATTCGATTTAGTATGTTGTTCTCCGGTCTGTAACGACTTCTTGGTTGGTACAAACCCTCATCTCTTTCCCTATACTAAAATGAATGAATCTCCTTCTTAGTCGAGCTTTCTTTCGTCAGCGGAGGAACCGCTGCGCACCTGTCTCGGTACCCGAGAAAAGTACTAGCTTAAGGGACAACTAGCCTTTTTCTTCAATAGTAATCTTCTCTACTTCGCTCCTGTTAGTCGATCCTCTTATACTCTAGCTCTGCTCGTGCCAGGGATGAAATGGCTCGACCAACGTACGAGGAATGGACGAATACAGCTGTCCCGATTTACACCTTTTTCGATGGGCTCATCTCGCTTGTATCTTATAAATGGGTTGTTGATGCTCTCACGTTAGTGAAAGGAAGAAGTCTTAGAATATGTTATCGATAGCAATAGCTCTGTGCCCTTCGCCAGACCCTTTTTTTTGGTAGGGAAGACCCGCTTTGCTTCATTCCAATGAATGACCTAGATCTTTTGCTTCGAACCTATCTCGAGCCTTTTGACTTTGATCATCATATGAAATATTTCAGAGTTTGTCGTGAGATCGGCACCTTTCTATTCCCAAGTTATGCAAGATCAAGATAAAGGCTGATATTGATAGAAGAGCCGGTGTCCACTAATGCCCTTCTCGCTCGTAGTTCCCCAATTTTGACATACAAAGGGTCCGCTATGTTTCAGCCCTTGTAATAGCGCATCATGCGCAGAGAATGAGATCACCCCGGGCTTTAGCTGTCCTTGGTATATCTCCTTTAGGCACCAAATGCTGGGAAAAGAATGCCTCCTCTTCTCCACATTCTATGGCTGCTTGAGAAATTCTCCAAATGCTCTCTGGTTGCCAGGCCTTCGAGATCATGAGCACTTTTGATGTGCGTGAGATAGGAGGGATCCTCTTTCGTTGTGCCACCACGTCATATAGGGGCAATTATCTTCAAATGACATAGCAGCCACAATTGCAAGATGGCACATGGTCCATGAAGAATAGAATATTGGTTATCCCACGAGCACAATCAGAGAGCCCTTTATACATCTCAGCTAGGATCAAAGGTACAATTGTGGTTTTATCCTTTGAGCGCAGACAGCTAAAGATTCCCGTCACAACCAGGTCAATGGCTCTGATATCGACACCAATAAAGATTTCCGCAAGCAAACGCAGTGGGTAAATCTTGGAGTCGAAACTGAAGCGCGGTCATGTGAGAACCTGTCAATTAAAAATCTTGGTAAATAAGCGAGTCGGATCCCCTCCTGCATAACCAAGCTTGAGCTCATCCTGGCGTAGGCCCAGCGAATCACGAAGCAGAGAAGTGTAGCCAGAACGAGGCACGACGATACCAAGTTCACCTATATGAAGAAGACCAGAAAGACGATACACTTCTTCCAAAGAGGGTGCGAGCTTATGCCAATTAAAGATCACGATCAGGATCCCAACACTCTACAGCTGCTTCCAGAAGCTCCCAGTCGAGCCTAACTTTACAGAGATCAAAAGCATAAAAGAGTCCTACCTCCTTCAAAGCTTGGATGACCTCATCGGAAATTAATAAAGTAATCTAACCATCCCTTCGTGGCAGCCGCTCCTTCTCTGCCGGATTGGCCAAGGTGATGAAAAATTGGAAAATGGGCAAGGCTCCTCAGTAGTCCCTTGATCCGGGGGTTGGAAGGGGCTTAGAACAGCTTTCTGAATTGCGAAAGAGTAACCTTTCCACCATCCCCTACTATTCTAGCCTCAGCTTTTGCTTTAGCTCATTCTCTTGTTGATTATGTAAAAGATTCTACGGATGTCTTTGTTGATATTTAAATTTAAGGCTACAAACTCGGCTTCTTTTCAAGCTCGGAAGTGACGATTTGAATGAAATAGAGTAGTTTGAAGGAAAGCATGTGACGGATATAAGGCAGTATATGTAGTAAACGGATAAAGGAGTCGACTCTCTTTTCTTTTTATATTCCGCTCAGGAGATCTTGACCGGGTATTTAGAAAGATCCCTTGTTAAAAGTGGAGATCTTTAGTAAAGAGAAACTGCCTTCTCACTCCTATCTTCATCCTTGTCTGGTCCACGAGGAACTGGAATAGTAGTAAAGGGAGATGGGCAAAGCAGGGCTAAAACACTAGGCTCTGAGACCGGGAAAGAAGCTGAAGGTCAAAAGCAAGGCGATCAAAGGCCTTAGGCAGAAGAAGAGGTATAGAGCTAAGAAAGCAGGCTAAGAAGCCGAAGGCTAATAAAAAGAAGAGTGGACTCTCCCTTGGGACTGCAACTGGAAGGGAAGAAGGAGTGGAATTTGCTCCCCCAGTGGAATTCGCTTTCAGCTCTTACTGGCTTCGTCTCGTACTCGTGTATTAGCTACAGCACCCGCATAAGCGGAAACTAGTCCTATCACTAACCTCCTTAATTCTCATTGCCTGGTCAGCATGAAATCAACCGATCTGAGTGGATCAACTGCTTTAGCAGCTGGGCCCATCACTGCAGAGCATCCAATTCCCAACTAATCTATTCAAACTCCAGCGATCGAATGGCAACCAAGAGGAGGCCCCATAAGCTTCGAAGTTCTCCAGGGCCTATCAGTTACTTCCTTCCAGGGCGGACTGACCTAGGGCCGCATCCTTGGCTCACTGAAACCCATATACTAGTCTGCTTCACTGCTGTCTGATATCCCCATCTCTCTTTCTTACCTACCCTCTCAACTTCCCGTTGGGATATCACAGAGCAAATTCTATACTCTAACTTTCATTCCCCGCTAGCTGACTTGCCTGCGCTTGGAGATTCGAGCACAACAAAGAGCTGATTTACGGAATTTCTTCACATCTGTCCGCTTTCAACCCAAGCGTGAAAAGTCAATGCTTTCTTAGATTTCGATAGAGACAAAGATCTTTAAGCTGAAAACTGGAGTTTAGGGTGCCTATAATATAAGGTCTGAACCCATATTTGGTTTGAATCTCACGATTCTATTAGCAGAGATCGGGTATAGGAGTCTTGGACCTACGCTTTCTAGTTACGTATGAGCAAGTATATCCTAATTTCCAGTCGAGTTAAAGCATGGAGGCTGGTCTTAAAGATTAGAAATGGATTTCTTATACTCCTGACTATGAAAGTAAAGAGACTTAGCAGCATTCCGACTCACTCCTCAACCTGAGAAAGCAGGAGCCGCGGTATTTCACTCAAGATTGGCTCTCTCTACCCGTAGCTTCAGGGGTATTCACCTTTGGCATATGCCCGCTCTGACCGAGATTCTTCCGTACTAGAATTCGGTGGAGGAAGTTTAGGGCACCCGGTTCCGTCGCTAATCGAGTAGCTCCAGAAGCTCGTAATGAGGGATGTGAGGCTAGCAAATAGAGTCCTTTTCTAGCGGCTGCTTGTGAAGTATGGAAGGAGATTCAATTGAAATTCCCAGCAATGGAGACAAAGTAATCCATTAATGTTCGTTCTCGTAATTGAAACTTGCCCTTTCGTTTTCTTCTTTTATATTATTAGTGAGCACCCTCATCCCACACTCACTTGTCAAAGCATGGGAGAAAAGTAAGTAATGCTATTTTTCCTTCTCTCATTCTATGCTAAAACCTTTCTTCTTCTCTTCTGTTAGCGAAGGCAGAAAGCCTATATCCTATATATAAGATATAAGATATAAGATATAAGTGTCCTCATTCAGCCTTGCTTGACCGAAGGAGATAGAAGGCTCATCAATCAGTCATAGCCTAAACTGAGGCATTGGAGGGGCATGAGAGAAGGTGCGCATTCCGATTTGGTCAATCTCATCTCTTTCTTCTCTGCAACTCGGGTAAAAGCCTAGAAGTTAAAAGGAAGTCAAGATTGAATTGGATTTGCTTTCCGGCATTCTGCTTTTGTTTGGATCGAACTCCAAGGGTTGCCATTCTACTAAGTAAGAAGAAATCGAACTCGCAGGAAAATCTAAGTAGCAAAGGGTACGACATTCAGTCAGCTTGGTGAAAGACTTTGTCTAATTCCACAGTGCTTTCAAGAGGAATAGTAAATAGAAAGTACCAGGGATCAAACGAGAAGGAAGGTACGACATTGTCAAAATGATTGGAAATCTTCCACGTTTGCCCTTCCTTAGTCGGTAATGATAGATCTATGTCTAAAAGGAGGGCATGTTGGCAAGAAAGCATTCACCGACGGAAGCAATGCTTTAAGAAAAGAGAGTGAATCTAGACTTGCATCTTCGAGTCTTTCTTATTAAATTAAAAGGAAGAGATGCTTATTTGTTATAAAGATCCCAAGATCAGCTTTGCTTTTATCGGCATATCCGCTAGTTCAATCACCCTAGAGCTAGAGGGGAGGCACTAGTGGTAGCTCTAATATGTCTAAACCTCAGGAAAACTTTCTAGGCGCAGTACAGGGGTCGAACTCTTTGGATGGTAATAAGTACGGTAAGCCTGAAGCGGTGGCATGGGAACTTCCTTTCAGAAGGACTGATTCGGAAGAGAGGAAAGATGGACTTGCATCGTATTAGAATATAAGGAAGAGTTGCTTGTACTTACTGCTTGCTTACATGCTTACTCGGAACTGAACTATCCTGACATAGGTCCGAGACTTTCCGACGACGCACGGTTCTTTTTCGGTTCCCTGGATTAGAAAGTCTTGAACCCTTACGTCTTTACTCAGAGAAGTCACTCGTGGAGCGATCACTTATGACAGTGAGCAGTGACCTCGAAGAGATCAGCCACCTTACGTACGATTTCCAGCTTTGCTTTGAGTTCACCCGTGGCTTTCTCTTTTTATGTTATCTTGTTTCCACCGACAAAGAAAGAGATAGAGATAAGGTAGTGAAGTGAAACTGAATAGTAAGGTTCCCTCATATGACTACTTATCAAAAAGTGGATACTCTTCACCTCAGGAGCTAGGAAGAACTAAGAAAGCGAACCGGCCGAAGCCGGAGTCACGTGTAAGGAGAGTTGAAATAAGTAGGTATCAATAGCCTTCTTTAAAAATGTCTCTCTGAGTGATCTAGCTATGTTTGAGTTCTAAACCTCATATATACAAGATATGATAGAAAGAATAAAGAAAGCCATTTCTGGGGCAAGGAGGTCAAGCGAAGATCAGAAGGAATAGCTTTCTTCCAAAAATCCCAATTGCCACTAGTTTGGAGCTTTGAGTGCTCACTCGTCAGTTACCAACTGTAGAGCTGATTCTACGTCAGAAAACTTATCCATCATAATGGAATAGAGCACGAAGGATGTCATGATGTACTCTTTAGGATCCCCTTCCTTATTCTTAGATGTCTAGTCTAATTTACATATTGTTAACCAGGAACTATACCCCTTGAGAATTTTGGCAGCTAGAAGAGAGAGTTGAAGCAGATAATCTCTTAAGGACGAAAACACACTATAGCTCGATCCTCATTCCTTCTTACTTAGGAAATGTGACGTATCTTTAGAACTCAATCAATTCCATCGATCGGCCGGAAAGCCTATCTCTTTTGGTACAGAGGGACATAGGGGCGCTTGAATGGGAGAGGCTAGGAGTTGAACCTAGATTACACACTGACCCGCTCTACCACCGCTGGAATATGTCCACAAAGAACTGGAAATTTCACTTCCATGGTGAGAACGCTGGCTCTACTTAGTAAGGACTTCCAGTTTTATGAAATTGAAATGGAAGATCCAGATCTTGGAGCACCTAATCAACAAGTTGAGGAGAAGGTATGAAATCCTCAGTCTCCTGGGGCAAGTGGGGGCGACACACTGAATGAACCAACTCCAATGGAGCAGGATCAAGAAGAAGTTCAGCTACGTAAAAGTGAGCGTGACCCTCGTCGTCGATTTGAGATTGAGGGAAAGGCCTTCATGCTAGCTCCGGTAGATGAAGAGAAAGACTCAAGAAGAGGCTCTCGCAAGACTTGCTAGGGAATTCCTTCAAGCAATGCAGGACGAGATGGAGTCGATGAAAGCAAATCCAGTCTGGGACTTGGTTGACCTTCCACCAGGGCCTCAGACAATCGGTAACAAATGGGTTCTTAAGATTAAACGCAAAGTGGACAGATCTATTGAAAGGTATATGTGACTAAGGGCTTTACATAAAAGGAGGGAATCCATTATGAGGTTCTTAGACCAGTTCTTAGATTCGTCTCCATTAGGCTCATTCTAGCCATTCTCGCACATCTAGCTAGATCTAGAGCTTAACCAAATGTTAAAACTGAATTTCTTATTTTAATGGGGATCTTTATGAATAGATCTATATGGACCAATCCGTTGGCTTTGTTGATGATGGACAGGAGCGCAAAGTATGCAAGTTCAAACGAGAAATCTATGGCTTAAAGCAGGCGCCAGTGCCTTGGCTAAATTCCTACCTTCGGGAGAATTAGGATTCCATCGTAGTGGTTCTCCCTTGTTGACCAAAGGAGTGCTTTAAAAGGTTAGAGTCAGAGAAGGAGTGGTTTACTTGGAAGGAGAAGGAGAGCCAAAGGTAGCATAGCTTCTTCCAGTTCCAATTTCTCCATTTTGAGCTTATCCGTACATCACCTTCTTCCTTCCTCGAGTGATTTCATCCCTTCGGTCTCCTATTGGAAGATCTTTTAAGGTCATAAGCAGTAGTCAACCCCTTATTATATCAAAGAAGTACTAAATGAGAGACTTCTATTTAGATATATTTTTAGTACACTGAAACTATGTCTTATGGTAAGCGGACGCCACTTTTCTCGTCGGCGATCACCGTGAGATCTCTTGAGTGCTAATAACCTCAAACTAAATGGCACGTATGCTTTCACCAGGACTTCTTCAAGAAATTCCCCCATTGCTCCCTTTGTCAAAAGTTCTAAGGAATCATCAGTAACTATATACTCTGTCGGTTAGTCTGACTTCCTTTTCGGGCACGAAGGAATTACCAATAGAATCAGGGTGCTCAATCTTCCTCTCACGAGGACAAAAGCATGCTTCGCAATCAAGCTAGAAAAAGCTCATCTGCGAAGACTAATAAAGAGAGTCCCTTACTCTAAAGTCAAGTAAAGAAGAAGTAGTCAACTCCTTCCTCTCGGGCGCACTTCATTTCTAATCATTCAGTCTTATTTCCCTTGGTCCCTCAGACAGTCCCCAGCCGGTCAACGGTTGCAAGCCAATGCTTCTTAGAAAGTCAAGGCAGTCTATCCAATCAAATCAGTGCCTTTGCGAGTGTGAATGCGAGCGGGAAGTCCACTCAGTCCAAGCCCCTTTCTTATTTATTTTCATAAGAATGCCAATCAGTCTGTCCAAGGAAAGAAATCCGGTCGGTGCGGGAAAGAAAGGCAGTACGGTACCACTGTCCATTCTATCCATTCATTCCTCTTAGTCCAGGCAAGCATGCCTGGGGTAGTCAAAGAGGAAGATTTTCTATCTTTTAGCAACAACCAACCTAGGTCTCTTTGAATCCGATGTCTTAGGAGAAGGAATAAGAGATGAAAGCAATGTCTCTTGTTAGCAGTCTAGTGAGCCTACGCTCATTCCAGTCAGTCCGAGCAAGTAAGAATAAATAAGGAAAGTCGCTAGGGAAGTAGGAAGTAGGCTTAGCTCTTGTGCACATCTTTTGAGGGGTTTACTTGCTTACTTCTTAGAGTAAGGTGCGAAGCCTAGCTGATCGGACCGGGCATGCCTTTCTTTTCAAGGGGCGTATGGGGGCCTGAAAGTCTTATTGCATCTATGGCATCTTCTTATGATCGGATTAACTATATCCTCAAGTGCCACAGCTTTTTCTTGAACAGCAAATGAAATACCAATTGCAGCAGATAGGCATTCAGTTAGCTTTCATCGGATACAAGAGCAGTGGATGATTTCACAATTACCCAAACTAGAGCAAGGGTAGCACCGGTTACTGATTACCTGACTGAACCACCAGGAGCTATTCTTTCGCAAAGAGCTTATTCGTGCACATGCACAAAAGCTTATTCTTGCAAAACCTATTCTCGCTTACAGAAGTACTATCCTGCTTAGGAAAGGGAATCTTTGATTGAAGGAAGGTATTCGTGTACGGGAATCAAAGTGATTAGAACAGAACTGAGCTTGCCGGCGAAGAAGCAACGGACGCTATTCGTGGACTGAGCAAGAGACAGATAGAGTTGATTAAAGCGATACAGATCGATTCGATAAGAGCTAAAACGGAAAGGAAGATTTCATTAAGACAGATGTCGCACATACTGATCACGCATAGCGAGCTGAAGGCCTAATTGCTCCTATTCGATCGTTTACTAAAGAGAAATTCCCGATAAACGAAAGGCATGGGACCGCTCTTGATCTACTTTAGGACTAGCGAAGATAGAATCAAAGACGAGAAAGGCGACTCTCTGCCCTCCTACTAGCCCTCGAGTTCAAGCATGTGACCTCGGCATTGAACTTGGTGTACTTAGCCTACTTTCTCTTTACCCGACGGGATTCAGAAAGCAGGAAGTCCACTTTCTTTGGATAGACAGGGAATCGAACCCTGCATTAGAGACCTATCTCTCTATCTCTAATTAGACGACTACTTTGGGTTCTTTAACTACGTAATTAAGATAAGAAAGGCCAGGGATGAGAACCTTCCTTCTCGCTTCCATGGGAAAGTCAAAGTAGAGGACCGTCCTTCTATCTCAAATAAGAGAACGGATTCAATCCGATCCCTATCTTACTACTG